TTAGCCGTCTATAGAATTAGCTTCAACAGCAGCTAGATCCAGAGGGAAGTTGTGAGCGTTGCGTTCGTGCATAACTTCCATACCAAGGTTAGCACGATTAATGATATCGGCCCAAGTGTTAATTACACGACCTTGACTATCAACAACAGATTGGTTGAAATTGAATCCATTTAAGTTGAATGCCATAGTACTTATGCCTAGAGCAGTAAACCAAATACCTACTACTGGCCAAGCAGCTAAAAAGAAATGTAGAGAACGGGAGTTGTTGAAACTAGCATATTGGAAGATCAATCGGCCGAAATAACCGTGAGCAGCTACAATATTGTAAGTTTCTTCTTCTTGACCAAATTTGTAACCTGCATTAGCGGACTCATTTTCGGTGGTTTCCCTGATCAAACTCGAAGTTACCAAAGAACCATGCATAGCACTAAATAGAGAGCCGCCGAATACGCCAGCTACACCTAACATGTGAAATGGATGCATAAGAATATTGTGTTCAGCCTGGAACACGATCATGAAATTGAAAGTACCAGAGATTCCTAGAGGCATACCGTCAGAAAAGCTTCCTTGACCGATAGGATAGATCAAGAAAACAGCAGTAGCAGCTGCAACAGGGGCTGAGTATGCAACAGCAATCCAAGGACGCATACCTAGACGGAAGCTAAGCTCCCACTCACGACCCATGTAGCAAGCTACACCAAGTAGGAAGTGTAGAACGATTAGCTCATAGGGACCGCCGTTGTATAACCATTCATCAACAGAAGCTGCTTCCCAGATAGGATAGAAATGCAGACCAATGGCTGCAGAGGTAGGAATAATAGCACCGGATATAATATTGTTTCCATAAAGAAGAGAACCGGAAACAGGCTCACGAATACCATCAATATCTACTGGAGGAGCTGCAATGAAAGCGATAATGAATACAGAGGTTGCAGTCAATAGGGTAGGAATCATCAAGACACCAAACCAGCCGATATAAAGACGGTTTTCGGTGCTAGTGATCCAATCGCAAAAACGATTCCATAGGCTTGCGCTTTCGCGTCTTTCTAGAATTGCGGTCATGGTTAGAACTTGGTTTATTTAATCATTAGAAGCTCCCAAGCATATACATAAGGCTTGTTATTCAACAGTATAACATGGTTCATATCTGTATGTCAACCAATATTTTTTCTTTATTTATGAAGAATAATAAATAAAGAAGATTTTCTATATTCTAGAAAAAAGTATCTTTTTATTTCTACTATTTTAATGAATACTTCATCACTTCGCAGTATGATCTACGAATGCTGCGATATTCACTCTCTTGCTTGTCAATAGCAGTAGACAATCTGGGTTGCCCGGGACTTGAACCCGGAACTCGTCGGATGGAGTGGATTATCTACTCCTTAAAATTTATTTAAATAAGTAAGAAATCTCTCCCCAAACCGTGCTTGCAATTTTCATTGCACACGGCTTTCTCCATATATATTAATTTTTAAATCATTTGGATTCTCGGGTGGAAAAAATCCATAGTGAGGTAATTGATCTAATAAGCATTTCATTGGTAAAATTATTTTTCTATTTGTTTATTCTGTATCTTTTGCCAGTAATTAACCAGGGGATTTATCTGGAGGATATCTGAATTCCAAATTCGTTCTCTCTGTGAAAAAGTCTTTGAAAAGGACGAAGAAATGAATTTTCGTTCCTTTGAGAACGATTTTGTGAAGAGTTCCGAACCTAATTCTTCCCGAACTACACGTATCGTAGTTTTATGTTTACAAGCTAAAGTTTTAGCACATGGAAGTAGAAGTATATACTTTATATAATATAAACCATCTTTATTAATGGATCCACTGTAGTAATGAAAAAGATTTCTACATATTTGATCAAATCGATCGAGGATATCATCATCTGATAGATTGGTCCAGGCCAATCTACTAATAGGCTGCCCTGAAATGTCACAGAACCTTTCTTTAGCCAAATAGAAAAGAATGGATCTAATCGGAGCTATTGGATTAAATTCATTGGCAATTAGATCGGTAATGAAGAAATCATCTACCATTTTGGTCCTAACCACGAGAATTTTCATTTGAAAACTCAGAAAATGACCTAAAAAAGAAGAATAATTCTTGGATAGTTCAAGAATACATATCCTATACGGTTGAAACCAAAGATGGAAATAATATTGCCAAAAATGAAGCAGATGATACTTACATTTTTTCATTTGAAGGTTAGTACCTTTTAGAGCTATAAGGGATCTTTCTCCATATCTAACATAGTATATGAAAGGGTACTTCAACAACCAGATCCTTTTCGTTAAAATTTTAACCGGAAATATGACAATATGCTTGATCTTTTTATCAAAATGAGTTCGATCGGGAAAAGATCCATACAACAACGATCGTGAATGATAAAATCGTTTCAGAAGAGAAACTAAAAAGGATTCGCATTCATATATATAAGAATTCCACAGGAACAAGGAGAACCTCATATTTTCCCTCGGTGGAACCAGAGCTTTCTGCAAATTTTCTGCACTAAAACTATTTCTCCATTCGTGGAGAATGGATCGTAATAGATGCAAAGAAGGAGCATCTCGGATCCAGCGACGAAAAGTCCGAACCAAAATTTCCGGATGAATCGAGTAGGGTACTCGTATATCTGATATATAATTGGAATATGGAAATTTATCCTCCATAAGGGGAAATATGCAATGGATGGATCGAATACTCTTCCATCCATTCATTCCTTCTATAAAAGGTTTTGATTGCATTGCGAATGAAACTTCCAAGATAACTGTTAAACCTTCTAGTACCGATTCAGAATAAGAATTCCTATTGCGAATAATAAATTGATTTGGATCGTTTTGTTGACGTATCCGACGAATCAAACGTTTTACAGTTAGGAAACTAAAAAAACTGTAAATTGAAATTTCCGTCGGTTCGGAGGAACTCGATCTATCTAAATGAAGATCATGAGCAATTGTGTAAAGATCTTCTCGAAAAAAAAGTGGATATAAAAAGCATTGTTGCCAAGATTTATGCTTGTTTCCATCTCTTTGGAACTCATCCATTTTAAGAAAACTCCGGGTCCTAGAATAACCTCTTGGATTATGAAATTATACATGGTGCGATCTAGTCGCGAAAGAATAGATCATTCTATCTTGAATATTCTCTTTACAAGAGATCTTCATTCGTCATGAGTAAGAACGAAAATCTTTTATCTTGACAGTCCGATCGCTCTCCTGACTCAGCGCATTAATATCCCTGGTCAGTACACTATTTCTCTTACACATTTGTCTTTGAGTACTCAGGACTCATTGCGGGTGTAGAAATCCCTGATCTACTACAGGGAAAAACTTCCCCTATCGGTTACTAAAGTGCTCTTAACTTCTGATTAGTAAAGGGAATTCCTCGTTCAAATGAGGAACAGAAGCTCGTTCTTCTGGTTTTCTTTATGATTCAAGCCATCCAGCTTTCTCCATTGACTCACTCGACTTAATCGCGTCTTGATTCGATCTTATTCCATAATACATGTTTATTTGTTCAAATAACATATATTGTTAATCGCTGTATAAGATATACATAGATTTGATTCCTTGGGAAAGTATGCTTCTGATCAAATAAATCAAGTCAAGATTGATTTAGAACGACATGCTGCTTTTTCCATTTTTTTTCAGGATCAGTCGTAGTCTTACTAACTTTACCGATGGTATGGACGAATTTTTTACTTCATCCGAACGTGTAAAAGAGCTTAGTCGCACTTAAAAGCCGAGTACTCTACCATTGAGTTAGCAACCCTTATTTACCATTGAGATACAATCGAAGTATAATATTAAATTCTTGAATATTAAATTCTGAAGAAACCGATATGATATTTGAACAATCGTTGTCAGGAATAAATAGAATCTATTTACAAATTAGAAAATAAAGGATATAGAATTTCAATCTACAATTTCTGAATCAAATAAAGAAATCTCTATGTATTAGGTTATTTAGAGATTATCCGTCAAACGAATTTACGATGATTCGAAAAATAATGAATAGTAGACCTAATAAATAGATAATATTTATTAGGAAATATATTGGCACAATGCGCTATTGTCAATCCCAATATGTTGGAGTTGGAATAAATACTTTATTATTTAATTGTTGGATTGGCACTACATTAAGACGAAAATAATTTATTAGATGTTAAAGGATCATACACTTATTTATTTATGAATAATAGTAACAAAAAAAATTGATTATTCGTTCGTTAAAAATCATTCGAAAAAAACTTTCGAATGATTTTTAACTTCCAACTTTTCCATAGTCCTTATTTCATTTGATTTGGTTCTTTCATACACTCCATCTTTTATCGTTCTCGTTAGAACGACTCAAATTTTTCTCATTTCCATATCCAAAACTGAAAATTCCTAATCTGTCTACGTATATAGTATCGTAGGGCATTAATATACATCAGATTTGCATATAATAAAAGGAAAAAAAAAGGGTAATAAGAAAACAACCATGACACGAAACTTGAATAATATAGAAATCTCATGTAATTTAAATTTATTGATAAATTTATTGGACCTAGACGTAGTCGCATGACTTATCTCTCCTTTTTTTATTTATTTTTTTTTTTATTTAAAAAGCGCGTTTAAAACGATCAATTTTTGCCCTCAGAAAAATACCATGAATAGTTTTTCTAGGTTGAGCTCCTAATTCGGAGTAAATTCGCAAAAGCACCATAAAATAAGTGGGTTTCATCCTTATTCATTGTATCATAATGACCGAATTCCGAAAGAGCTCTTCCTTCCCTTCGAGACTTAGCATCAATTGCTACAATTCGATTGGTAACTCATTGAACTAGATCGACAAGAGAACCCCCCTTGAAAACATACATTTCGCTATTTTATTTTCCCCGTTCAGCAATAGAAATGATTAATCTTTGTAGAATTAGGATCTAGTTTTTATCAAAATCGATCTAGGTAGATCGATAATTTTTTCCTACAAACAATTCGCTATTCTAATCTCTGAACTCAATGTAGACTTACAAAATGATTATAGCTAATTTAGAACATTTACACTAACCCTAGATTCTATCTCCTAATTAATCTCTATTTCCTTCCTGGTAAAACTCCGGATATCTTTTTCAGGAGATAAATGTTGAGCTAAAAGAATCTTCGAATCGAAGATGGCAGATGTAATAATATACAGAACCAATCATGTCGTTCAAGTCGCAGGTTGCTTTCTACCGCATCGTTTTAAATTTATACATTTAAAACATGTCATCAGTTCATTCTCCTAGCTAGCTATTGAAGACTTCTTTAGCTGCGTACATTACTTCGACAGTAATGGTTTCAATGCCCTTTTGTCGGGCTAATTTCTCAGTATTTCTTTTTACCTTTTCTCTAACAAAACGGGGTATTTTACTTAATTCTAATCGACTTTCAGGATTCCAAATTAGGCCTGTATCCGTGGATAATGATTTAGTTATTACTTCTTTAGTATCATGTCCACCAAAAATGTCTAGAAGATGGTCCTCCATACCCAAAGCAAATGAGTTATAAACTAGATCAGCTATTTGATTAGTACCTTCGTAACCTAGGAAGGGTCGGTATCCCAAGGGAAAATTTTGTATGTGAACTGGTGCAGAAATAACTCCACAAGGAATATTAAGACGTTTACCAATATGACGTTCCATTTGAGTACCAAATATTGCAGATGGTTCCACATGAGCGATCATATCTCCTACTTCAGCATGATCATCTGTGATCAGTATTTCATCACTGAAACCTTGGATTTGCTCTTTGAACCATTCCGCATCGTGTTTGCAATAAGTACCTGAACAACTCACACGAATTCCCATTTCTCGAGCAAGTATCTTAGTTATTGAAGCAGCATGAGTTGCATCGCCAAAAACGACTGTTTCTTTCCCCGTCAAATTCTGACAATCAATAGATCTTGAAAACCAAGCAGCTTGGGAAACAAATCGAGTTTGTCCGTCGATATAATGTTCATAATCAACTCTTTTAATGGATGAAATAAGAGCTAAGGTATTCACCTTTTTTTGAATTTGGCGAACCCACTCAGCCATATCCACAGCCCCCATGGGGGCTGTGGATATGTAAGGCATTCCATATTCTTTATTCAAATACATCGCTGTCATTAAGCCCACTTCACGATAAGGAATTAGATTGAACCAAGCTTTTGGTAAATTTTCAAGATCTTCTACAGACCCTCCTTCAGGAATTATTTGATTAATTCCGATGTCCAGATCTCGTAATAAACGTCTCAACTCACGACAATCGTGTTGATTATGAAAGCCCAATGTAAAAATTCCAATTATATTAACAGAAGGCACATTTGTCAGGAATTGATCCAATTTTTCTTGTCTATAGCATCTATCTAAATAATATCGAACTATCTGTTCCAAAGTTCTATCCGCCGCCTGAATTTCATTCACTTGATAATGATCAACATCCGCAAAAATGACGTTGGAATCAGAAATTATGGATGCTCTATACACAAAATTTTGTAAATCTTCTTGCAAAATACTAGAGGTACATGTAGGTGTCAATATGATAAGATCGGGACGTTCCTCCCTATCTTTCCGGAGAATATTATCGACAACTCTTTCTTGAGATCCACGTGCTAGTACATGACGATCTACTATGCTAGTAGTTGCAGCAGTAAAATCTCTTTCGCGTTCTAACATAGAACGCATTACATTAAAATAATCATCTCCTAAAGGAGCATGCATAATGGCATGCACATTTTTGAAGGAACTAGCTACTCGTAAGGTTCCAATATGAGCAGGACCAGCATACATCCAATAGGCTAATTTCATAAATAAGCCTTTTTCAAATTTGATTTGTGTTCCTATCCTACACCAAAAAAATATCCCTTTCCATATTTATACCTTATCATGTTCTTCTTTTTTCTTTTCAATTATTCACTATTTGTCCCATCTGGGACGAAAGGATTCGAACCTTCGCAATAACAGGACCAAAACCTGCTGCCTTACCGCTTGGCCACGCCCCATTCTTATCTGATGCATAGTACTATATAGATTATACCTTTTTATATATATTCAAGCAAGGTTGCATTGTAATCGGCATTGTATTATTCGAATTAGATTCCTTATATGGAATTTAATGCTAAATGCTTCGATTCCGAAGATATCTCTGAATCTAATACCAATAAGGATGTGGTTACATCCTCCATTCATATAAGCCTGCTTAGCTCAGAGGTTAGAGCATCGCACTTGTAATGCGACGGTCATCGGTTCGATCCCGATAGAAGGCTCTTTTTCATTCTTTTCATTATCAACCATGTTTCGTTAGGATCTATAAAATAGGTAGAAGACTCCTCCTTTTATGATTGTAAGTCTACCAAGTCTATCATGGCCTAATATCTTTCAACTCAAAACGAAATGAATGATTGGAACATTCTTTTTTTGACCTCTACAATCCAAAATGAAAAAAAAATGCCGTTCTCTATATAAAAATATATTAAAAATATATTATTTCAGTATTCATACTGTTTATACTATTCCTCTTTCCAGCATTATTTGTTCATTTTGTGTCGTGAAATAAGGAGTTTTTATGTCCCGTTATCGTGGACCTCGTTTAAAAATAATAAATCGTCTCAAAACTTTACCAGGACTCAGTAATAAAAAACCCAACAGAATTGAAGAGCCTAGGAAGAAAAAACATCATAAATCTCCTAAACCTTCTAAATATCCTATCCGTCTAAAAGAAAAACAAAGAGTACGTTTTCACTACGGACTTACAGAGCGACAATTACTTCAATATGCTCGTATTGCTAGAAGATCCAAGGGATCAACTGGTGAGGTGCTCTTACAATTACTTGAAATGCGTTTGGATAACATTATTTTTCGATTGGGTATGGCGCTTACCATTCCTGGAGCCAGACAATTAGTCAGCCATAGACATATATTGGTCAATGATCGTATTGTAGATATACCAAGTTATCGTTGCAAACCCCAAGATTTCATTTCTATAAAAGATCAACAAAGATCGAGAAATATCATTACTAAAAATCTAGATCTTTCCCAGAGAGATAAAATGAGGGTACCAAACCATTTGAATCTTTTAAAAAAAAAGTCACAATACATTGGATTAGTTAAAAAAATAATAGATAGTAAACGAATCAGTTTAAAGATTAATGAATTGCTAGTCGTAGAGTATTATTCTTGTCGAATTTAAATTGAGAATGAAAAGGAGGGATTCATGCACATCTGTCCCTCTGTACGTTACATAAAAATGTTATTTTCCTTTCCCATACCAATATTTGTTTTATTCACTTTATTTCCTCTATCACGTAAATAGAACAAAGGGAGTTGCGAGATGATGAGATCATCCTATTGGGTGGGTTGGGAGAAAACGATAGAAAGAATAAGGTGAATATACGGAATATTTACGATAAGAACGAAATAAATTTAATTATGCTATTGTGCGTCGGAAAATCATTTTGTTCATGGGATCATTTCCATATGAGGAATGAAGGAAATTAAATTCTAAAATTTCTAACTGACTATGCCTAGATCTCAGAGAAATGACAATTTTATCGATAAGACCTTCACAATTGTAGCGGATATCTTATTGCAAATAATCCCAACGGCTTCAGGGGAGAAAGAGGCATTCACCTATTACAGAGATGGTGTGATTTGATATTTATTTTCTTTCTGTTTTTATCGTTTCAGAGAATGGTAGAATATTGAGTAAATGAAAACTTACGCTTAGTGAAAGTGAGTGAAATAGAACAATTCTTTCTGTCGTGTATCCCCGATTGATGCAGCCTTAGATGCTTTGATCTTCTGATATTACTAGTATCAAGCGAAAGGTTAAACCTATGTATGTAATAGGTTCTAATGGTAAAACCTATCTGATAGGCACGCATAGGGGGGAAAAAGCACTACGTGTGGGAATCGATAACACAAACGCTTCGTTATCATACATATGACCCGTTAAGGGCTAGTGAAAATGGTTGAGGCAACAAACATCCATCTCGTTTGTACTTCGGATACCGTTAGAACCATCGGAGATTGTTGAAGTGAATAATCCCCGTAAAATACAATGCGTTAAGGACAAAGAAATTGTTGTAGGTTCTGTTTTTAAGTGCTAAACTAAAATCCTTGGTATTCAGAAAAGAGTCTTTGCAAGAAGGATGGCTAGAGATTCATCAGAAATACACTAGCTCCTTTTAATTCATAATATGGGCTAAGACCGATTCAACGGATTATTTTCCTTATTATGTACAAAAAAAGAAGGAGCCGTATGAGGTGGAAATCTCATGTACGGTTTTGGAACGGAGATCATTTCAATTGAATGAACGACCGTAACGGATGTCAGCTCAATCCGAAGGGGAATATGCGGAAGCTTTACAAAATTATTATGAAGCCATGCGACTGGAAATCGACCCTTATGATCGAAGTTATATACTTTATAATATAGGTCTTATCCACACGAGTAATGGGGAACATACTAAGGCTTTGGAATATTATTTCCAGGCATTAGAACGAAACCCCTCTTTACCACAAGCTCTCAATAATACGGCCTTGATCTGTCATTACGTGCGACTATCTGTACTATAGAATGAATTCGTTTAGAACTACGGAGAAGGACAAAAGAAGAGACTTTCTACATATGCATCGTCCAAAGGACGTTTTTTTATCAGCTGTAGTCATAAATAATATCCCTCATAGGAGCCCAAATATGAATGGATAAATAGAGCCTCAATATTCCATGGATAAAAAAGAATTTAGTCATTTAAATTGATGGAAAGCACCATAAAGATCAATTATTGAAAGTTGGGGCTGATACGATCAAATCTGCTCACTGACAAATCAACTTATGTAATAGAGTTGATTTACTAGACTATTGAGCAACGGTGTAGCATCAGATCCTAAAGATGTGAAGTACTCTCCTACAAGTTGTAGACGGAAAGTACTATTCAAAATTTCTATACAGAACATAGATAGTTACCCCTTAAAAAGACTTCTATCCGGATAATCTGAAGTAGATCTCTTTGTTTCTATATTCATCTTTATAAGGGTGGGAGAAAAGATAAAACCTGATCATTTATCGAAAGTGAAGTTTGAAACTCATGTCATTGAACCTTTATGTTATTTCGGTTAACCTTAACTTATTCCCAATGAACTATCTCCTATTTTGGAAGTTTGGGGATAGGACTAAAGAATAGTGAATTGAGCCGTATGAGGTGGGAAACTCTCAAGTACGGTTCTAAGGGAAGAAAACTTTTACAAGTTGACCTATCTCAACCGAGGAGAACAGGCCATTCGACAAGGAGATCCTGAAATTGCGGAGGCTTGGTTCGATCAAGCTGCCGAGTATTGGAAACAAGCTATAGTGCTTGCTCCAAGCAATTATATCGAAGCACAAAATTGGTTAAAGATTACGGGACGTTTTGGAGAATGAAAATATCTCGATTACCATACTGGAAATCGTCAAGATTATGAAATATTTTTTATATCCAGGATAAATCAATATCTCATACTATTCGATCGAATTAGCTCCTCTTATTGCGTTGTCATTTTAGACAGAATATATTGATAATATAATAAAGAATACCTTTTATGGATCGTTAATGAAAGGGATCTTTTGAATAGAGGTAATTCCCGTTCGGAGATATTAATATTAATTTATTAAGGATCTATTAATATTTTGAATAATTCAAAACTTTTGTGATTCCTAAATGTGATCTAGGACATAAATCTGGATATTAAGATAGTAATGATATTGCACATACACTAGTAAAATTACTTTTTCCCACCCAATGAAAAAGACTTACCATATCGTAACGGTCCATTGAGCACCTGTGGAATATGTCATAATAAATTGTAAAACCTGGCTCAGATCGACTTCCGTATCATAGTCGCTCCAGTCCTGAACTAGGAAATAAAGAGAGGAACGAGTTGAATATAGATTCAAATTCCTTTGGCGGGTTTTTTCTCATGTCTCGTCTGGAAAGAGGAGAACTCAATGATCATTCGTTCACCGGAACCAGAAGTAAAGATTGTCGTGGAGAAGGATCCTATTAAAACATCTTTTGAAAAATGGGCTAAACCCGGTCATTTCTCAAAGACATTATCTAAGGGACCTAATACTACCACTTGGATCTGGAACCTACATGCTGATGCTCACGATTTTGATAGCCATACCAATGATTTGGAAGAGATCTCTCGCAAAGTATTTAGCGCCCATTTTGGTCAACTAGCTGTCATCTTTATTTGGCTGAGTGGGATGTACTTTCACGGCGCTCGTTTCTCCAATTATGAAGCATGGCTGGGTGATCCTACTCACATCAAACCCAGTGCTCAGGTAGTTTGGCCAATAGTAGGTCAAGAAATTTTGAATGGAGATGTAGGTGGAGGTTTTCGAGGAATACAAATAACCTCTGGATTCTTCCAGATTTGGCGAGCATCCGGAATAACTAGTGAATTACAACTTTACTGCACCGCAATTGGTGCATTGATCTTTGCAGCGTTAATGCTTTTTGCTGGTTGGTTTCATTATCACAAAGCTGCTCCAAAATTAACTTGGTTCCAAGATGTAGAATCAATGTTGAACCACCATTTATCAGGGTTATTAGGACTCGGGTCTCTATCTTGGGCAGGACACCAAGTACACGTTTCTTTACCTATTAACCAACTCTTAGATGCTGGAGTGGACCCTAAAGAGATACCACTTCCTCATGAATTTATTTCAAATCGCGAGCTTTTAGCTCAACTTTATCCCAGTTTTGCTGAGGGATTGACCCCATTTTTCACCCTGAATTGGTCGAAATATTCAGAATTTTTGACTTTTCGTGGAGGACTCAATCCGATAACGGGAGGTCTATGGCTGACCGATACTGCACATCACCATTTGGCTATTGCAATTCTCTTTCTGATTGCTGGTCATATGTATAGGACCAATTGGGGTATTGGCCATAACCTCAAGGAAATTTTGGAAGCTCATAAAGGTCCATTTACAGGAGAGGGTCATAAAGGTCTTTACGAGATCTTAACTACCTCATGGCATGCTCAATTAGCTCTTAACCTAGCTATGTTAGGTTCTTTAACTATTATCGTAGCTCACCACATGTATTCGATGCCCCCCTATCCGTATCTAGCTATTGACTATGGTACCCAACTCTCTCTGTTCACACACCATATGTGGATTGGTGGATTTCTCATAGTTGGCGCTGCTGCACATGCAGCTATTTTTATGGTAAGAGACTATGACCCGACTACTCAATACAACAATCTTTTGGATCGTGTTCTGAGACATCGTGATACAATTGTATCACATCTCAACTGGGCATGTATATTCTTAGGCTTCCATAGTTTTGGTCTGTATATTCATAATGATACTATGAGTGCTTTAGGACGTCCTCAAGATATGTTTTCAGATACTGCTATACAATTACAACCTATCTTCGCTCAATGGATACAAAACACTCATGCTTCAGCACCTAGTTTGACAGCTCCTGATGCAACAGCAAGCACCAGCTTAACCTGGGGAGGTGGTGATTTGGTAGCAGTAGGTGCCAAAGTGGCTTTGTTACCTATTCCATTAGGAACTGCAGATTTTTTGGTGCACCATATTCATGCATTTACTATCCATGTGACTGTATTAATACTACTTAAAGGTGTCTTATTTGCCCGTAGCTCTCGTTTAATACCTGATAAAGTGAATCTTGGTTTTCGTTTTCCCTGCGATGGTCCTGGGAGAGGAGGAACATGTCAAGTATCTGCCTGGGATCATGTCTTTCTAGGTTTATTTTGGATGTACAATGCAATTTCGGTAGTTATATTCCATTTCAGTTGGAAAATGCAGTCAGATGTTTGGGGTAGTATAAGTGATCAGGGAGTAGTAACTCATATTACGGGAGGAAACTTTGCACAGAGTTCCATTACAATTAACGGGTGGCTCCGTGACTTTCTATGGGCACAAGCCTCTCAAGTAATACAATCTTACGGTTCTTCATTATCTGCATATGGTCTTTTATTTTTAGGTGCTCATTTTGTTTGGGCTTTTAGTTTAATGTTCCTATTCAGTGGTCGTGGGTATTGGCAAGAACTGATTGAATCTATTGTTTGGGCCCATAACAAATTGAAGGTTGCTCCTGCTATCCAGCCAAGAGCCTTGAGTATTGTTCAAGGACGTGCTGTAGGAGTAACTCATTACCTTCTGGGTGGAATCGCCACAACATGGGCGTTCTTCCTAGCAAGAATTATTGCAGTAGGATAATGGCTAGGAGGATTTGAAAAGCATTATGGCATCAAGATTTCCAAAGTTTAGCCAAGGCTTGGCCCAGGACCCAACTACTCGTCGTATTTGGTTTGGTATTGCTACTGCACATGACTTTGAAAGTCATGATGATATTACCGAAGAACGCCTTTATCAAAAGATTTTTGCTTCTCACTTTGGTCAGTTAGCTATAATCTTTTTGTGGACCTCTGGTAATTTATTCCACGTGGCTTGGCAAGGCAATTTCGAAGCATGGGTCCACGACCCCTTACATGTAAGACCTATTGCTCATGCAATTTGGGATCCTCATTTTGGTCAACCGGCCGTAGAAGCCTTTACTCGAGGAGGCGCCCCCGGTCCAGTCAATATTGCTTATTCTGGTGTTTATCAGTGGTGGTATACAATTGGCTTACGCACTAATGAAGATCTTTATACCGGAGCTCTTTTCTTGCTATTTCTCTCTGCTATCTTTTTAATAGCGGGTCGGTTGCATTTACAACCTCAATGGAAACCAAGTGTTTCATGGTTTAAAAATGCCGAATCTCGTCTCAATCATCATTTGTCTGGGCTCTTCGGAGTAAGTTCTTTGGCTTGGACGGGGCATTTAATTCATGTCGCTATTCCTGAATCAAGGGGGGAACACATAAGATGGGATAATTTCTTGAATGTATTACCGTATCCCCAAGGTTTAGAACCCCTTTTTACAGGTCAGTGGAATCTTTATGCTCAAAATCCTGATTCTAGTAGTCATTTATTTGGTACCTCTCAAGGGTCGGGAACTGCTATCCTAACTCTTCTTGGAGGATTCCACCCACAAACTCAAAGTTTATGGCTAACTGATATTGCTCATCATCATTTAGCTATTGCATTTGTATTTTTTATTGCTGGTCATATGTATAGAACTAACTTTGGGATCGGACACAGTATCAAAGATATTTTAGAAGCACATATTCCTCCGGGAGGCCTATTAGGCCGCGGACATAAGGGTCTTTATAACACAATCAATAATTCTCTTCATTTTCAACTAGGTCTTGCTCTAGCTTCTTTGGGAGTTATCACTTCTTTGGTAGCTCAACACATGTATTCTTTACCCGCCTATGCATTCATAGCACAAGACTTCACTACCCAAGCTGCATTGTATACTCATCATCAATACATTGCCGGATTTATTATGACAGGGGCGTTTGCTCATGGAGCTATATTCCTCATTAGGGATTATAATCCAGAACAGAATAAGGATAATGTATTGGCGAGAATGTTGGAACATAAGGAAGCTATAATATCTCATTTGAGTTGGGCTAGTTTATTCCTAGGTTTTCATACCTTGGGACTTTATGTTCATAACGATGTTATGCTTGCTTTTGGTACTCCAGAAAAACAAATCTTGATCGAGCCTATATTTGCTCAGTGGATACAATCTGCTCATGGCAAGACTTTATATGGTTTTGATGTACTCTTATCTTCAGCAAATGATCCAGCATTCAATGCTGGTAAAAGTATATGGTTACCCGGTTGGTTGAATGCTATTAACGATAATAAAAATTCACTGTTCTTAACAATCGGTCCTGGAGACTTTTTGGTTCATCATGCTATTGCTCTAGGTTTGCATACAACTACATTGATTTTAGTAAAAGGTGCTTTAGATGCGCGTGGTTCCAAGCTCATGCCTGATAAGAAAGATTTTGGTTATAGTTTTCCTTGTGATGGTCCGGGACGGGGTGGTACTTGCGATATTTCGGCCTGGGATGCTTTTTATTTGGCAGTTTTCTGGATGTTGAATACCATCGGATGGGTCACTTTCTATTGGCATTGGAAGCATATCACCTTATGGCAGGGGAATGTAGCGCAATTTAATGAATCTTCCACTTATTTAATGGGATGGTCAAGAGATTATCTTTGGTTAAACTCTTCACAACTTATTAATGGATACAATCCTTTTGGTATGAACAGTTTATCTGTCTGGGCGTGGATGTTCTTATTCGGGCATCTTGTTTGGGCTACTGGATTTATGTTTCTTATTTCCTGGCGTGGATATTGGCAGGAACTGATTGAAACTCTCGCATGGGCCCATGAACGCACACCTTTGGCTAATTTAATTCGATGGAGGGACAAGCCGGTAGCTCTTTCCATTGTTCAAGCACGATTAGTTGGATTAGCTCACTTTTCCGTAGGTTATATATTCACCTATGCAGCTTTCTTAATTGCCTCTACATCAGGCAAATTCGGTTAATTCTTTTCAATTAGAGGAGGTATATAGATTATCAATCTAATCTCTCTGCATTTAAAAGAAGGAGTAATACGCGTAATACTATCCATCTCAAATTTGATCTAGATTTTTATTCCTCGATAAAAACTGACTGAATAATTATAATTATGGCAAGAAAAAGTATCATTGAAAGAGAGAAAAAGAAACAAAGATTGGAAAGGAAATATAATTTCCTTCGTCAATCTTTGAAAAAAGAGATGAGCAAAGTATCATCATTAGATGAAAAAATGAAAATTTATAGAAAATTACAATCTTCACCACGTAATAGTGCACCTACACGTCTTCGTCGACGTTGTTTGACGACTGGAAGACCTAGAGCCAACTATAGAGATTTTGAGTTGTCCGGATATATAATCCGTGAGATGGCTCACGCATGTCTGTTGGCCGGGGTAACAAAATCGAGTTGGTAATAGGACAAAAATATTTTTTAAGGTTATTGTGATGATAGAAAAGTCCCTCCCTATATAGGGAGGGAGAATAACATTCTAAGGGGTTGCTCGATGCACCTATTTTTTGCTATAATAAAATAGGTCATATGAATGGATAGTGCGGAGTAGAGCAGTTTGGTAGCTCGCAAGGCTCATAACCTTGAAGTCACGGGTTCAAATCCCGTCTCCGCTAAAGAGAGAATAAGCTTTTTCTCCAAAAAGCATGCCTAATTCCCTGTAAAATAGTTTGATAAACGAGGAAAAGATATGACCAAACAATAATTATTACTTGTTAGAATTTCATCCTCCAGATGGGCGGGTAGCGGGAATCGAACCCGCATCTTATCCTTGGCAAGGATAAATTTTATCCATTAAACGATACCCGCATTTGACTCGTTATTGGGATAGTAGGTAATATACCCCTATATTTTACCCTATTTCTATGTGGGTACAATTAGTAGAAATGATAATAAGTTTGATTATTGATACTACCAATAATCAAATAAACCCTCCCAAGAGCACTTTCATTTAGTTTCTTGGGATTTATCGGAAATGCCCTTGCGAACTATTATATTAATGCCCTCCGGGGAGGGAAGGGAGGGTTTCAACCCAAAATAAATTCAAACATATCTAAGATATGAAAGAATTCAGAATACCTACTAAAAAGACTGATCCGATCCATAATGATATGCCTGAAAATAGAACATTTTTGCTACTTGACCAACCAGTAGGAGAGGCAAGTGCGACAGGTACACCGATCACTAGGAGAAATGAAATTGCAATTAATGCAAACACAGACGATTGGAAAGCAATAGTCATTGTTGTGTGATCTTAAAAGCTTCCAACAGATTCAATAGACTATACCATTCGATCCCCATCCGGTCAAATTCTGCATGGAAATGCACTACGGATTTTAATTGATCATAATTGAATTGAAAAATTCTTTTCTTTTTACCATATGAGATATCAAGATGATATTAATCTCTATAGTGATGCTATCATTTATATAAAGAGGTATTATCTGTCGGAGTAAAATAGTCCGAGTTGGCCTCGTCCGGGAGAGATGGCCGAGTGGTTGATGGCTCCGGTCTTGAAAACCGGTATAGTTCAAAAACTATCGAGGGTTCGAATCCCTCTCTCTCCTTTTGTTCGATTAAACAATGGATCTTATCAGATCAGTTCAGTAGACAAAAAATGGCTCGGCTATATAGCCGAGCAATAAGGACTCAGTTGGAATAAAAATAGCGAAGGATCCCGCTATCCCGACTCCCAACATGGTAAATGAAAAGAAATTAGATGAATTATGATTTTATTTAGTTTCTTTTATGGTTTAATTAAGAGGGGTCATGGAAAGAACAGGTTCAAAATCACGATCAATTCCTTTCTCAAATCCTGCCGCAGCTGCACGAGCTCTTCCTGCATGCCACAAATGACCTACGAAAAAGAAAAATCCTAGAACAAAATGAGAGGTGGCTAACCAACTTCGGGGTGAGACATAATTCACCGCATTAATCTCGGTAGCTACACCACCCACAGAATTTAAAGAACCTAAAGGAGCATGAGTCATATATTCCGCTGAACGTCGTTCTTGCCAGGGTTGTATGTCCTTTTTCAACTTACTCAGGTCCAAACCATTAGGACCCCTTAGAGGTTCCAACCAGGGAGCACGAAGATCCCAAAAACGCATTGTTTCTCCTCCGAAGATAATTTCTCCAGTAGGAGAACGCATTAGATATTTCCCTAAACCAGTAGGTCCCTGGGCAGACCCTACACTAGCTCCAAGACGTTGATCTCTAACTAGAAAAGTAAATGCTTGAGCTTGAGAGGCCTCTGGGCCGGTTGGCCCATAGAATTCACTGGGATAAGCTGTATTGTTAAACCAAACAAAACAACAAGCAATGAAACCAAAGATAGAAAGAGCAGCTAAACTATAGGACAAGTAAGCTTCTCCTGACCATACAAACGCACGACGAGCCCATGCAAAAGGTTTTGTTAAGATGTGCCAGATACCACCGAAAATACAAATGGAACCTAACCATACATGTCCTCCAATTATATCTTCTAGATTATCCACGCTAACAATCCATCCCTCTCCTCCAAAAGGAGACTTGAGCAAATAACCAAATATAGCAACTGGGTTAAGCGTAAGGTTGCTAATTTTTCTTACATCTCCACCACCAGGAGCCCAGGTATCGTATATGCCACCAAAATACAAAGCCTTGAACACTAGGAGAAAAGCACCTACACCTAGCAAAATTAGGTGAATACCTAAAATTGTAGTCATTTTGTTCCTATCTTTCCATACATAACCAAAAAATGGAAAAGATTCTTCTAAAGTTTCGGGTCCAATTAGTGCGTGATAAATACCACCGAAACCTAAAACTGCAGAAGAAATTAAGTGAAGTACCCCAGATACAAAATAGGGAAAAGTGTCCACAATTTCTCCACCAGGACCAACTCCCCATCCTAAAGTAGCTAGATGGGGAAGTAAAATCAATCCTTGTTCATACATAGGCTTTTCCGATACAAAGTGAGCTACTTCAAATAGATTCATTGCTCCAGCCCAGAATACAATTAATCCGGCATGAGCTACGTGAGCTCCAAGTAATTTGCCTGACAAATTGATAAGTCGGGCATTACCAGCCCACCACGCGAAACCAGTAGTTTCTTGGTCACGACCAGCTAAAGATAGAGTTCCATTAAAGAGCGTTTCCACGGGGTAGAACCTCCTCAGGGAATATAAGGTTTTCATGAGGCTGATCTTGAGCCGCCATCCAAGCACGAATACCTTCGTTTAAGAGAATATTTTTTGTGTAGAAAGTCTCAAATTCAGGATCTTCTGCCGCACGAATCTCCTGAGAAACAAAGTCATAGGCACGTAAGTTTAGAGCTAGACCAACTACTCCAATGGCACTCATCCATAAACCGGTCACTGGCACAAATAACATGAAGAAATGTAACCAACGTTTATTGGAAAAAGCAACCCCAAAAATTTGGGACCAAAAACGGTTAGCAGTGACCATAGAATAAGTTTCTTCAGCTTGAGTTGGATTAAAAGCACGGAACGTATTTGCACCATCACCGTCTTCGAATAAAGTATTTTCCACGGTAGCACCGTGAATAGCACATAGAAGAGCAGCACCCAGTACTCCGGCAACTCCCATCATATGAAATGGATTCAAGGTCCAATTATGAAAACCTTGAAAAAAGAGGATAAATCGGAAAATAGCCGCTACACCAAAACTAGGTGCAAAAAACCAACCAGACTGGCCTAATGGATAGATCAAAAATACAGAAACAAAAACAGCAATCGGGGCAGAGAACGCAATTGCATTATAAGGTCGCAATTGTACAGATCGAGCAAGTTCAAATTGGCGTAACATGAAGCCTATTAGACCAAAAGCACCGTGAAGAGCAACGAAAGTCCATAGACCACCTAATTGGCACCAACGAGTAAAATCTCCTTGTGCTTCAGGACCCCATAATAGTAGCAAAGAATGTGCTAAACTATTAGCAGGCGTAGAAACTGCGGCAGTTAAAAAATTACAACCTTCCAAATAGGAACTGGCCAATCCGTGAGTATACCATGAAGTCACAAAGGTTGTACCCGTGAACCATCCACCTAGGGCAAAATAAGCACAAGGAAAAAGCAATAGACCAGACCAACCCACAAAAACAAAACGGTCTCTGCGTAGCCAGTCATCCATAGTATCAAATAAAGTTTGTTCCTCTTTGGAAGACTTTCCAAGGGCTATAGTCATAGTAATCCTCCTATTTAACTATTCCGACCTTTTCCGAACACCCTATCTGATAGAATCAAAAGGTATACGCTGGTTTGTCTATCTATGGACAATTTGTCATATATCATATCCCTTTCAACAAATTGGGTTCCGAAGGTTCCTTGTGGGCACAGATATTATCCGCTAAACTGAACCAATCCAATATAGGTAAATGCATGATGTTTTTTCTATTCAGTTTCTTTCTAATCCTCAAATGACCTTCTGAATGGAATAAATATCAGTAGAACAACTGCTGGAAAAGCAAGTTCACTTTTCTGTTCTTCCTCCCTGTTACTCACCGGATACCATTAACCACATATATTCCATTCAATATTATTCCGTCTTGAACCTAACTCCAAGATAAACTAAATCAATAGTATTATTTCTATCGATTTCATAAGTCTCTATGTGTAGTATTATTATTACTACATTATTCCTACGTAGTAAATAAGAACAATAAGAAGAATAATTCTACCAGAGCTAGAGGAAATAACTCTATTTTTTATTTTCCTTCTATTCAGAAAAAAAAGGGGGGAACTTTGAATTTTTTTCCATTTCTTCTCTTTTTCGATATCTGAATTCTAATCCATTTTCTATCGGTAGAATGATCAAAGTCAAATGTTTAGTACATTCATATAAGAATGTTTGGTACATAAATGATTGAATTAGATATTCAATCAATTGGATTCTCTAGATAGGAACTTATGAGTTAGAGATAAAGATGAGTTAGAGATAAAGATGAGTTAGAGATAAAGAGAAATTGACTCCGTTCATAATTCATACTTACATCTATATTTTTTCCCGGAAAGAAGAGATCATAACTGTTCATTCGACCGAACATCCAATCAACACCAAATGTTCAATGATTTGAATAACTTCAGATAATTGAAAGGTCCACTTTCAAAATCTTCCTCAATTTTCAATATCAGAATAGCTAATATATTCATCAGTCAATGGGTCAGGTTCACTTACTTCTACTTCTTATTTACCTCTTTTGGGCCGGAAGATTTAAGATACAAAATTACGAAAATGAAATAAATTATGCCTTTTTATACTATTCCTCGTCCTATAGTAGCAAGATGAATAAAAAAGACTATATCTGCTAAATAGTCTAGATAGCATTCCATTGTTCTCAATCATATTAGGTGCTCTATTCCGTCATACCAAATGTTTAACTTAAAACTGATAATGACAGGTATTTTATTGTTTTTCATAGGTTTTAATTCTGTTGAAAAATGAAAACCGGGCTTTATACATGAGCCCTTTATCGGGCTTGAACCGATGACTTACGCCTTACCATGGCGTTACTCTACCACTGAGTTAAAAGGGCTTTTTATCACGAAATGATCAATGGCTGAGTCAACTACATATTCGGTATATATGAATAACAAAATGGATCCACATAGAATATAAATGTGAATATTAGATATTACCATCTATAGATATGGATCTAGTTTATTGTTCGAGGACCGATTGTGTTTCAATCATATCAATTAGTACTATTGACCATTAGGGATTCGATTGAACTCTTCAACCTTGTTATAGAAAGGTAAGATCTTTACCCTATACCCTATAATTAGCTAGGGATATACCTTTCTGTCGACCTATTTATTAAAAAGGATTAATAATTAATCCGAATTGATTAGATTGCGTGACTGTGAGATTACTCTCTTATTGGTCTGTCTGTTTATCACTTAGATGCACGCATAGGATTGTTTGATCTGAGATAGAGATTGGCATCTACGATATTTCGTATATAAAAATATTCAATTGTTATAAGTTGTGCCCATCTGGGAACACATGCACTATATCATAAGTGTTGGTTCAGAGGAACCAATATCGCTTTCGCTACGGGTTCCGCGAGCGAATCTTCGGAAACTCTGAAGAAATTAGCATTCGGTTCAAAAGAAAGGGATATGGCTATTAAATTCCGTTATACAGTGAATTAGAGGAGGATCTCGTACGCAATATTGCTAGGAAGAGGCATTTTATAAATAAAATATTTCCCATCATTGTTCTATCTTTTGATTCAACGTAATAGATATATCCGTAGCAATGCCCAATATTAAAGAAACTAAAGCCTTTTCTAAATATGTAAAAGCAAAGCCTTAAATCATATTAAATAACTAATAAAAGATTTTGTTTCATATTCTTGACAATTTCCTAGGGATTTTGATATTATGATAATAAGTGGGCCCCTATCGTCTAGTGGCCCAGGACATCTCTCTTTCAAGGAGGCAACGGGGATTCGATTTCCCCTAGGGGTACTATACTAGAAAAGTCATTAGGAAACCTAATAAGTATTCTAATGACTTTACATTTCTTGTTCCTGGGTCGATGCCCGAGTGGCTAATGGGGACGGACTGTAAATCCGTTGGCAATATGCTTACGCTGGTTCAAATCCAGCTCGGCCCAATACCTAAATTATATCATAGATTTCTATTCATTTTCATCTAATCGATGAAAAGGTCATTTTTTTCATACCCGATATAGAAAGAATAGGAACGAACAGACCCTTTCCTAATTAAAGGAAAAGGTAAAATCTGACCGACACTAATAACAGAGAACAGAGAAATCCTTGTTAGAGAGTAATAGGTCAACTGTACCTATTGGGATTGTAGTTCAATTGGTTAGAGTACCGCCCTGTCAAGACGGAAGTTGCGGGTTCGAGCCCCGTCAGTCCCGGTTTAAGAAATTTGCCAATTCTTCGGTCGATCCCCACTTCAGAGAAGTGCAAAAAAGGGAAAATTGCGTAGACTAGGATACATCTACTAGAGATTCTATAGATGTATGTATATCTGCATAATGAAACAAATATACAATTCATTGATTAATTCTGCCACCATTTCGATGATAACATCGAATTCTCATAGTGGATCCTCAAGAAATACTATTATTTTTTAGATAAAAAAAAGGGTTTCGTAGATTTGTGTTAGTAGGGAGAACACAGGAATATTCTACTTCCAAGTCTGATCCTTCTAAGTAAGAATACCGTATAGATATCTACGAATGATTCCAATTTCCAGGAACAGTAGATACTGCTCCTATATTTCCTATTTTTCCAAAATTGTTAGTACACGAGTTTTTAAGAAACTCGAATATTGTTCTCGATGATAAAGTTTGCATTTGCAAACTTTCTATAATACTTTTGGAGTCAACTTGTGTTACTCTAGGCCATATTACCAATATGGCCGAATAAGATTCGATTTTATCGTGAATGCCTGATCCTATAGGCATTTTAGAGAGTAACTCATTACAACAGAAAATTTGAGTTAAAAAGTCTCTATTATCAACTATTCTTTCTAGAATAGCAAAGTGGAGAATTTCCACTTTGCACTATCCTGATTAGTTCCATTAATATTGATATTATCATTATTAATGATAATTTTTTTTTAATAGAGGGAATCATATGGATATAGTCGATATCGCTTGGGCTGCTCTAATGGTAGTTTTTACGTTTTCTCTTTCACTTGTAGTATGGGGTAGAAGTGGACTTTAATCGACTAATAACTTAGAATTTACTAATTCAATTGAGTGAGAATTAATAATTATTGAAATTATAATCTCGTATCTTTCATATCATAATGATCTAGTAATATTGAATGATCAATGGTATTGATCAAAATCAAAGATTTATGTAAAAAAATACTCTTTTTCTTTGGATATGCATAAAGGAATGCATCCTTTACCCTTGTATTTTCGTATTTTTAATACGAAAATACTGGATATTTCTCCAGTATATAAATGAAGTACTCTATAAAATTTTATTTATGCTACTAAGCATAGTATTAAGTTTACGTTTTCATCGAATGATTGCAAATTGAACAGATTTAATACGAGTCTGTTTTCGGAGCAACATCATATGGAGCAGTGCTGCTCTCTCTCAACCATACATCCCTTTTACATTGTAAATTCTTTTTCTTTTACAGATTTCAAATTCTTTATTTACTATGGGTTATGTATATCGTTTCTATTTTGACAGTCCGGAAAAAACTTTTGCAAGTAGGTCTGTTCAGACCAGACCTATGTTCTGTCTAAATAAAATGACTTTTTCCAAGGACATATAAGAAAGAGATGTGATGAGCCTCCCTTTTTACCAGGTCCTTATCCCATATTCATGGACCCCATGGAACAAGGGTTATTAGATCTTCTAAGATCTTTGTAGAAGAAGTAGTACAAAATAAAAAGGGAAAGGAAAAACATTCCTTTCTTTCGTACTACTTCTTTTCCAAATTAATTTCTACCCCTTAATACGATCCTTATTCCCCTTTTTTTATTGATGATCTATGACTCGAATTCATATAGTCATCAATAATCACTGACTTGATGATACAAGTCAATTGCTTTGGCTCACCGTTTTTACGTAAATGATAACTAAAAAAGCAGTAGGGACCGAAATGAACAATGCCACAGCAATAAATGCGACGATATTTACTTCCATGATTTATTTTCCCTTCATTTTACAATAACTCGAGATTTTATCTCATAGAGTAGAGATTAATCTACTTTTTCCAAAAAAAAGTATAGAATCCCTGAAGTATTAGATTCCATCAATAGGATCAATCTGAGCAACGGAATCTTACGGACTCCTTTTTTTTCTTCAATAAAAATGAAATAGTGTAACTACTATGTTCTCTTATTCATACCGAATCAAGTAATTCGATCCCTAAGTAATCCCATCGGAACTAATATAGTTCCATAAGTTTGACTTATACAAGTCGAACTTATCGCTAAGTATTGGATATGCAAATATAGAAATAGATTTGTTTGATCAAATCTATTTCTCGATCAAATATTGATCGGTTGATAACGATCCGAATTGCCCCGGGGCAAAGAAGTATTCTAAATACTTCTCTGATTTATTATAGAGCTTCATTACTAGGAATTTAGAAGTAGTACGTCTAGGGATATTATATATATTGACGTAATTGATCTTACCGTATTTCTTTCAATTTGTTAACCTAACAAGGCGACACCCGGATTTGAACTGGGGATGGGGGATTTGCAGTCCCCTGCCTTACCACTTGGCTATGTCGCCATTCCCAGATCCAATTAGATCTGGATTTGGGAATTTTGAGTCCCCTTTCCAACAGATTAAATAAGGGATTTGATTTATAGGGGAAGAAGGAAAAATGTTTAGTTCTCGGATGTATAACTGGCATCATAAAACAAATTGTATGATGCCAAACATAATGCGGAGAAAGATCCAATCTTTCATTTAATGTTTCGCTTCTCATTATAGGATAGTGAATGCACATTTGTCAACCATAAAGGAAATAATGGAAAATTTGCTTTTTTTTCCCTTCATTTAATCTTATCATTGCATGTGATAATGCATTTCAATTCTATCATTTGATGATAAGTAATCCCCCCTGTTTTAACCCTAAAGAAAGATTTGATCCCGTTCTGTATGCGGAATAAAAAAGAAAAGGACCTCTCCTTTTTATATATCTTTATATATATATAATATATATATATATATTATTTGGTATATGGATAGAATTTTACGGGATATAGTTAACAAAAATACATGGCAATTTTTGTCGTATTTATTTGTATAGATCAATACATAATAAATAACGAAATATACTTTTTATAGGGAACTTACAATGCGATTAGATGAAAATAAGGGCATATTTACAATCCCCGAATTTGGTAAAATACAACTTGAAGGATTTTGTCGTTTTATCAACCAAGGCTTAATAGAAGAACTGAATAAGTTTTCAAAATTTGAGAGCCTAAATAAAGAAATCGAATTTAGGCTTTATGGTTCTGAATATAAATTAGCAGAACCTTTAATTAAAGAGAGAGATGCTGTATACCTATCCGTTACATATCACTGTAAATTATATGTACCAGCAAGATTGATTCAGAGAACTCGTGGAAAAATACAGAAACAAATTATATTTATGGGAAATGTTCCTTTGATGAATTCTAAAGGAACTTTTGTAGTAAATGGAAATTACAGAGTCGTGGTCAATCAAATATTAAGAAGTCCGGGTATTTATTACACTTGGGAACGAAAACCGTTGGGAAACATTATCTATATCGGCACTATAATTTCAGATTTGGGAGGAAGATCAAAATTAGAGATCAATATAAGCAAACAAAGGATATGGATTCATGTAAGCAGAAAGAAAAAAATATCTGTTGTACTTCTATTGTTGGCTATGGGCCTGAATCTCGAAGAGATTCTGAACGATACTCGATATACGAATTTCAAAGCATTTATCCTTTCCGAGAATGGAACGAGGGAGTACAAGAAATTTTCCGAATGGATGAATTTCGGGAAGGAAGATGCCATTTTGGAACTTTATAAGGAACTCTACATAAGTGACGATGACCCTAAAAAATACACTTTGGAATTTTCCGATTCTCTATATGAAAAATTGCAAATAAGCTTTTTCCGAACTAAATGTGTATTAGGAAAGATTGGTCGACGAAATCCGAACAAAAAACTGAATCTTGATATACCCGAGAACGAAATTTTTTCATTACCACACGATGTATTGGCTGCTGTGGATTACCCTATTAGAGTGCAATTTGGAACGGGTACACTCGATGATATAGATCACCTACAAAATCGATATATTCGTTCTGTAGCAGATTTATTACAAGAGCAGTTAAGATTAGCTCTATATCGTTTGCAAGAAGAAATTTCAAAAACTAAATTTAAGTTATATAAAAAAGAAAATCCTGAAAAAAGTTTAGTAACTCCTAAAAAATTGGCAACTTTACTCCCATTAACAGAAACTTTTCAAGATTTTTTTGGTTTACATCCCTTATCACAATTTTTGGATCAAACTAATCCATTAGCAGAAATAGTTCATAGCCGAAAAGTTAGCTCTTTAGGCCCTGGAGGATTGACAAGTCGAACTGCTACTTTTCGTACAAGGGATATTCATCCTAGTCATTATGGACGTATTTGTCCGATTACGACGTCCGAAGGAATAAATGTTGGACTTATTGCATCGTTATCTATTTATGCAACGCTTAGTCATTGCGGCTCTTTACAAAGTCCATTCCATAGGATATCTGAGAGATCGAAAGAAGAAAATATGGTTTATCTATTATCGGGAGAAGATGAATATTATCGAATAGCTACAGGAAATTCTCTAGCATTAAATCAAGGGGTTCCGGAGGAACAATTTACTCCAGCTCGATTTCGACAAGAATTTCTAGTTTTTGCATGGGACCAAATTCATTTCAGAAGTATTTTTCCTTCCCAATATTTTTCCGTTGGAGTTTGCCTTATTCCTTTTCTCGAACATAATGATGCGAATCGTGCTTTAATGGGTTCTAATATGCAGCGTCAAGCAGTTCCACTTGTTCAACCTGAGAAGTGCATTGTCGGAACAGGGTTGGAGGGTCAAGTAGCTCTAGATTCAGGAAGTGTAGCTATAGCCAAGGAAGGGGGGAGAATCCAGTATATTGATGCTGGAAATATAACTATCACTTCATCCGTTGTTCAAGACACTATAGGAACAGAATTGACTGTATATCAACGTTCTAATAGTAATACTTGTATGCATCAAAGACCTCGAGTTCGTCAAGGGGAATATGTAAAGAGGGGACAAATTATAGCAGACAGTGCGGCTACAGTAGGGGGGGAACTTTCTTTGGGAAAAAACGTCCTAGTGGCTTATATGCCATGGGAAGGATACAATTTTGAAGACGCAATACTTATTAGTGAACGTCTGGTATATGAAGATATTTTTACTTCTTTCCAAATCGTAAGATACGAAATTGGAGTTTATTTGACGAACCAAGGCCCTGAGATAATAACTAGAGAAATACCCCATTTAGATGCTTACTTACTCCGTCATTTGGACGAAAACGGCCTTGTAATGATAGGATCTTGGATAGAAACAGGTGATGTTTTAGTGGGCAAATTAACACTTGAAGCAGAAGAAGACTCACTATTAAATACTCCAGAAGGAAGATTATTACAAGCTTTATTTGATATTAAGGCACCACCTACTGGAAAAGAAAATTGTTTTAGAGTCCCTAAAGGTGTAAGAGGCCGAGTTATTGATGTGAGATGTATAGAGGAAGAAGAATATTCCGGCGATATTGTGGAAAAAGTACATGTATATATTTCACAAAAACGTAAAATACAAGTGGGTGATAAAGTAGCTGGAAGGCATGGTAATAAAGGTATTATTTCAAGAGTGTTGCCCAGACAAGATATGCCTTATTTACAAAATGGAACACCAGTGGATATGGTATTAAATCCATTAGGGGTACCTTCACGAATGAATGTAGGACAGATCTTTGAATGTTTGCTCGGTTTAGCAGGAGAACTAATGAACAAACATTATAGAATAGCACCTTTTGACGAAAGGTACGAGCGAGAAGCTTCTAGAAAACTAGTGTTTTCTGAACTTTATAAAGCTAGCGAGCAAACAGCTAATCCATGGGTATTTGAACCTGATCATCCTGGAAAACATAGATTAATTGATGGAAGAACAGGAGAAATTTTTGAACAACCTGTTACAATAGGAATAGCTTATATATTGAAATTGTATCATCAAGTTGCTGACAAAATTCATGCACGTTCCAGTGGACCTTATACAATGGTTACACAGCAACCTCTTAAAGGAAAATCCAAAGGAGGAGGGCAACGAGTAGGAGAAATGGAAGTTTGGGCTCTAGAAGGTTTTGGTGTTGCTTATATTTTACACGAGATGCTTACTTTGAAATCTGACCATATTGATGCTCGTCAAAAAGTATTTGGTGCCATTCTCACTGGAGAGCCAATGCCTAAATCTAGCACTCCTCCAGAATCTTTCCGATTGCTCAGTCGAGAACTACGATCTTTAGCTCTAGAATTGAATCATACTATTCTATCTGAGAAAGACTTTCAGATAGATAGAAAGGAAGTTTGATCAAAATCAATCAAAATTTTTTTTTTATGAGTGATCAGGATAAATATCAACAACTTCGAATTGGATTAGTTTCTCCCGAGCAGATTCTTGCTTGGTCTGAAAGAATTTTGCCTAATGGAGAAAGAGTTGGAGAAGTTACTACAGACTTTACTTTAGATTATAAAACTTATGAACCAGAAAGAGATGGGTTATTTTGTGAAAAAATCTTCGGGCCTAAGAAAAGAGGAGTTTGTGCTTGTGGAAAATTTCGAGTGATCGATAATGAAACGGAAGACCACAACTCCAATTTTTGTGCCCAATGTGGAGTTGAACTTGTTGTGGATTCTCGAATTCGAAGATATCGAATGGGATACATTAAACTGGCATGTCCCGTTGTTCATATTTGGTATTTCAAACGTCGTCCCAGTTATATTGCGGATCTATTAGATAAAACTCGTAAAGAATTAGAACACCTAGTATACTGCGATGTGTGACTTGATCACAAGCTCCGATTAATACAGATCCGTAAAAACTGTTATCCTATTCAATCTAATTGGGATGCCCTTAGCTCTGACATGTTCCTCGGGAAGAGTAGCATGAAGCTCAGAGATGTTGATAAAGAGGAATGAATCTAGGGTTAATATCTTGTATATTAAATTGCTAATTGTACTTCGTAAAAACACTTCGATAAGGATGGTTCGTTTTGTTTCAGATTATCCGTTATTTCTTCGAGACCAAAAAGAATATATGGTTATAGGAGTCTATTCATCGCACATATGCTTCAAAAAGTATTGTAACCATCGAAGTAAATCAGAAACCTACAGGATCAAATAGAACGAGATACAGACAAGTAAATCCCTTATGAGTTTCAAATGAATTGAAGATCTTTCACAAAGAAATGTATCGTTCAAAAGGGAGGAGACTGCTCAATAATTCCGTATTTATGTTGTAATACGAATCATAAACGAATATTCGAATTAACTTGTAACTTGAGCAAAGAGTAACTATTTATATTTATGAGCAAAAAATATTATTTATGGATAATAAATAATACATAATCACTTTCTGATTTGTTATAGTTACTTGAGCCGGATGAGAGGAAACTTTCATGTCCGATTCTGAGGGGGGGGAAAATCATAGAATAACCTATCCAAATGTTTGTATTACTGGGTCCATAGCTAACAAACCAACTTTATTGCGATTTCATGGTTCACTTGAGTATAAGTATCAATACTGGCCAGAGATTATTGCTTATTATCTTTCTTGGGATTTTGAACTATTTCAAGAGAGAGAAATAGCCACTGGGGGAAAAGCTATCAAAGACCAACTAGCTGGTCTGGATTTGCAAATTATTATAGATCGTTCATATATGGAATGGAAGAGATTGGACGAGATGATATCTCTATTATTTATGGGGACTGAGGATGTAGAAGAGTATGTAGAAGAGGAGGAGGGATTGATGTATGATAAAGAGAAATTTAATGAGCAAGAACTTCAAAAACTTCGAAGAAGAAAAGATCTATTGGTTAGACGCATGAGATTAGCGCAATATTTTGTTCAAGCACATATAGAACCACAATGGATGGTTTTATGCCTATTACCAGTTCTTCCTCCCGATCTGAGGCCAATGTTTCAATTAGATGAAGTTGGGCTGATTAGTTCAGATATCAATGAACTTTATCTAACAGTTATCCGTCGAAATAATCTTCTCAAGCACTTCATAGAAACTAATGTATCTTTAATGCCGGATTTCTTGATTGATCAAAAGATATTAATCCAGAAAGCCGTAGATGCACTTCTTGATAACGGCATCGGCGGACAACCAGTGAGAGACAGTCATGATAGGCCTTATAAATCGTTCTCAGATTTCATTCAAGGCAAAGAAGGAAGATTTCGTGAAAATTTACTTGGAAAACGAGTTGATTATTCAGGTCGTTCTGTTATTGTGGTAGGTCCCCTTCTCTCATTCCATCAATGTGGATTACCCCGAGAAATCGCAATAGAACTTTTTCAAGCATTTTTAATTCGCGATCTAATTGAACGACAGATTGCTCCTAATCTAAGAACTGCTAAAATTCTAATTCGAGATAGGGGACCCATTATATGGAACGTACTTAAACAAATTATGCAAAAACATCCCATATTGTTAAATCGAGCGCCTACCTTACACAGATTAGGAATACAAGCATTTATACCTATTTTAACAGAAGAACTTGCCATTCATTTACATCCATTGGTTTGTGCAGGATTTAATGCGGATTTTGACGGAGATCAGATGGCTGTCCACGTACCTCTATCGATGGAAGCTCAAGTAGAAGCTCGTTTACTTATGTTTTCTCATCTCAATCTTATCTCTCCAACTATAGGAGATCCTATTTGCGTACCGACTCAAGATATGCTTCTTGGACTTTATAGATCAACCCTTCAAAAAAACCAAGGTATTTATGAAAATAGGTATCACCCAAATAACTCAAAAAAGAAGATCGTATCACCTTCGTTTTCTAGCTATGATGATGCGCTCAGAGCTTATCAACAAAAACGAATTTCTTTAGACAGTCCTTTATGGCTCCGGTTGGGGAGAGATATAGATATCTCTATTATTAATTCAGTAAATCGAGAAGTCCCTATCGAAGTTCAATATGAATCTTTGGGTACCTTCTACGAAATCTATGAACATTTTAGAATAAGAAAAGGTAAAATGGGAGAAATACTGAATAAATATATTCGAACTACCGTTGGTCGTTCTCGTTTTAATCGAGAAATAGAAGAAGCTATAAAAGGCGTTTTGGTTTATGATATCCGACAAGAAATGTTACTATTCAGAATCTAATGTTATTAGTCTTATGATCCTTTCATTCATATAGAGATCCAGATCAAGGAAGCCTTCCGGCTTGAACCCATTGCTGAATCCTATTACCAAAAAGAAATAAAAATGGGAGATTTTTATTATGACAGAAATTAATTGTTTTGAAGTGCCCTTTCCCTTTGAAGTGCCCTTTTATAATAAAGTTATGAATAAAACTGCTATGAAGCAGCTTATTAGCAAATTCGTAAATAAATTTGGAATGGTATATACATCACATATATTAGATCAACTGAAAACTTCAGGTTTCCAACAAGCGACTGATGCAGCTATTTCATTAGGAATTGATGATCTTTTAACAACACCATCTAAAGCATGGCTTATCCAAGATGCGCAGCAACAAGGTTTTGCTTCGGAAAAACATCATGATTATGGGAATGTACATGCAGTGGAAAAATTACGTCAATTGATCGAGATATGGCATGCTACCAGTGAATATTTGAGACGAGAAATGAATCCGAATTTTAGGATGACTGATCCTTTGAATCCAGTACATATGATGTCCTTCTCGGGAGCTAGAGGAAGTACATCTCAGGTTCACCAATTAGTAGGTATGAGAGGATTAATGTCAGATCCTCACGGAAAAATCGTTGATCTACCGATTCAAGGAAATTTCCGTGAAGGACTCTCCTTAACTGAATATATTATTTCCTGTTATGGTGCTCGTAAAGGAGTTGTGGATACTTCTATACGAACAGCCGATGCTGGATACCTCACACGTAGACTTGTTGAAGTAGTACAACACATCGTTGTGCGTAAAACAGATTGTGGTACTATCCAAGGTCTTTTTGTAAGTCTCATTCAAGATCGAGAAGTAATCAAAAATAAAATTGTGCTACAAACACAAACACTAATTGGTCGTGTATTAGCAGACGATATATATATAAACGGGAGATGTATTGCCACACGTAATCAAGATATTGGTATTAAACTTGCCAATCAATTACAAAACCTCCAAGCACAACCAATATATATACGAACCCCTTTTACTTGCAAAAGTATATCGTGGATTTGTCAATTATGTTATGGTCGGAGTACTACTCATAGTAACTTAATTGAGTTAGGAGAAGCAGTCGGTATTATTGCAGGCCAATCAATTGGAGAACCAGGAACTCAACTAACATTAAGGACTTTTCATACTGGTGGTGTATTTACAGGTGATATTGCAGAACATATACGAGCCCCTTTTACTGGAAAAATTGAATTCAATGAAAATTTGGTTTGTCCTACACGTACACGTCATGGGCATCCTGCTTATATATGTCATAATAGTTTATGCGTTATTATTGATAGTCAAGATCAAATACAAAACTTAACCATTCCACCAGAAAGTTTGCTTTTCATTCAGAATCATCAACTAGTGCAATCAGAACAAGTTATTGCCGAAGTTCGTGCTAAAACATCTCCCTTCAAAGAGAAAGTGGAGAAACATATATATTCTGACCTAACAGGAGAAATGCACCGGAGTATCCCTATGTCTAATTTTATATTCAAGACAACTCATTTATGGGTATTATCAGGAGGTATGTACAAATCCATTGTAGTACCTTTTTATACATTTCTTAAAGATCAAGATCAAGTGGATATTCCATCACTTCTTCTTGGCAAACATCAATCATTTTCAAATTATTCAGTCGATCAAGTTAAATATGAATCAGTTTACTCAAACTTTTCCGAAAGAGAAAGAAAAATCTTCAGTTATCCTGAAAATGATCAGATCATATCCAACAAATTAGACCAGAATAATACTTTTTATTCCAATGATAAAAATCAGTTACTTAGTAAGGGGACTATTCGTTCATTACCTAATAAGAATGAAAAAGGTGAATCTTTTGTGGTTCTTTCCCCTTCCGATTTTTTGCAAATCGTTCTAGTTAACGATTCAAAAGGTTTCAATACAGTAAAAAAATTAATTCGGAAGGACCCAATTATACAAATCATGGAATCGTCAGGTCTCTTGGGTCATTTACATAGTATTGCTAACCGTTTCCCATACTCCCATTTCATAACTCATAATAAAGTCTTACTAAAAAACCGTTCAATTTCTGGCAATTACTCAAATATTCTCCAAATACCCAAATGCTATTTTTTGGATGAAAAGATGGTAATTTATAAATTTGATTCATGCAGGAATATTATTTCCAATCTAGTCAATTTGAATTTGTACTCCTCCTCATCCTATTTTTGTAAAAAAAAAATTCCAGTAGTTAGTCTTGGACAATTTCTTTGTGAAAGTGTATGGATATCCGAAGATGAACCACTCCACGCATCTGGTCAAATTATAGCCGTTCATGAGGAGTCTTTAGTCATTAGATTAGCTAAACCCTATTTGGGTACTCGAGGAGCAACTCTTCATGGTGATTATGGAAAAATTATTTCCGAAGGAAATACATTGATAACTCTGTTATACGAAAGATTAAAATCCGATGATATAATTCAAGGTCTTCCTAAAGTTGAACAATTATCAGAAGCCCGTTCGACTACTTCAATATCGAAAAATCGCAAAAAAAATTTTCAAAAATTGAACAAACACCTGGCAAGATTTCTTGGAAACTTTTGGGGATCATTCATCAGTGTTAGGATAACTATGGAGCATAGTCAGATTCAGTTGGTCAATCAAATTCAAAGGGTTTATCGATCCCAGGGGGTCCAAATTTCTGATAAACATATAGAAATTATTGTACGCCAAATGACATCAAAAGTTTTAATTGTAGATGTGGACAATTCGGAAAATGTCAATTTGGAAAATGGATTGGGTAATGTTTTTTTACCTGGGGAACTAGTTGGATTATCACAAGCGCAAAGAATGGATCGTGCTCTAGAAAAGCCAATCAATTATCGAACGATTTTGTTGGGAATAACAACGGCATCTTTGAATACTCAAAGTTTTCTATCAGAAGCCAGTTTCCAGGAAACTGCTCGGGTCCTAGCTAAATCTGCTCTTCGAGGTCGTATTGATTGGTTGAAAGGCTTGAAGGAAAATGTTATTCTGGGGGGGATGATACCTGTCGGTACTGGATTCAACCATTTGGGAAAACAGAACAAAATGGATCCGAGAACGGAGAATAAAAATCTATTTAGCAACAAAGTGAAAGAGATTTTATCTTATCATAAATATAAAGAAGTCTCTGTTTTGTCCGTTAAGCAAAAAAAAAAAAAAGTTATTAAAAAATTAGTAAAAAAGAAAAAATTGAAACGACCAGTAAAAAAGAAATAAATAAATTTCTATTTATTAGAAATAAAAGAATTTCTTATTAGATTCATTTTCTAATAAATATAAAAAATGAAATGGAGATTTCATACCCCGTACGATACGGGGCAAGCAATCTTTGAAATTGAATCCATTCCATCGGAATGTAGATATTACAGTTCATAGTAAAGCGAAAGAATAAATAGTAAAGCGAAAGAATAAAAACAAAATGACGAAAAAAAAAAACTGGAACATCAATTTGAAAGAAATGATAGGAGTAGGAGTTCATCTAGGTCATCAGACTAGAAAATGTAATCCTAAAATGGCACCTTACATTTTTAAAGATCGTAAAGATATGCATATTATAAATCTGACTAAAACTGCTCGGTTTTTATCAGAAGCCTGTGACTTTGTTTTTCATGCAGCAAGGAGAGGAAAACAATTTATGATAGTTGGCACAAAAAATCCAGCAGCTGATGCTACTAAATTAGCTGCTTTAGCAGCTCGATGTCATTATGTCAATAAAAAATGGCTAGGGGGTATGTTAACTAATTGGTTCACTACAGAAGCAAGACTTAAAAAGTTGAAAAATTTGATGAAAAAAAAAAATACGGGAGGATTCGAGCGATTTACAAAGAAAGAAGCAGCAATACTAAAGAGAGAATTGAACAAATTGCAGGAAGATCTCGGTGGGATTAAATACATGACAAAATTGCCCGATATTGTAATAATTCTCGATCAAAAAGGAGAATTGACCGCCATTCGGGAATGTATAACTTTGGGCATTCCAACAATTTGCTTAGTTGATACAGATTGTGATCCAGATCTCGTGGATCTCCCAATTCCAGCCAATGATGATGGTAGAGGACCAATCCGATTGATCCTAAAAAAATTAACTTCAGCAATTCGCGCAGGTAGAGAGGCTATATAAAAGGTGAATTCTAAATTAAAAACGGTAAGCTAGATACTGAGTTGGCTAGTATTCCAAAATATTAGAGAATAGATTAGAATAATCTATTCTTATGAAAATCAAGAAATTTCCTTAATCAAATAATCATTCCATTATTTTATTTCGTGACCTGACTAATGTGAAATAATTGAGGAATCGATCATTGAACCAAAATCATTTCTTTTGAAATTAATCTTTGTAAATAAAACTATGGATATTATACAATTTCCTATTAATACGCTGAATCATTTCTACGAGATATCCATTGTGGAGGTAGGTCAACATTTTTATTGGCAAATAGGGGGGCTTCAAGTTCATGCACAGGTACTTATAACTTCTTGGATTGTAATTGCTATCTTATTAGGTTCAGCAACTATAGCTGTTCGAGATCCACAAATCGTTCCGACCGGAGCTCAAAATTTTGTTGAATATGTTCTCGAATTTGTTCGGGATTTGGCTAGAACTCAGATTGGCGAAGAAGAATATGGTCCCTGGGTTTCCTTTATAGGAACTATGTTCCTATTTATCTTTGTTTCTAACTGGGCGGGTGCTCTTCTTCCTTGGGGAATTATTAAATTACCTCATGGGGAGTTAGCCGCACCTACAAATGATATTAATACTACGGTGGCTCTAGCTTTGCTTACATCAGTAGCCTATTTTTATGCAGGTCTTACAAAGAAGGGTTTAGGCTATTTTGGGAGATATATTCAACCGACCCCAATACTTTTACCAATTAATATATTAGAAGATTTTACAAAACCTCTATCACTTAGTTTTCGACTTTTTGGGAATATATTAGCTGATGAATTGGTAGTTGCCGTTCCTGTTTCTTTGGTACCTTTAGTGGTTCCTATACCTGTAATGTTTCTAGGATTATTTACAAGTGGTATTCAAGCTCTGATCTTTGCAACTCTGGCCGCAGCTTATATAGGTGAATCTATGGAGGATCATCATTAATTATAATTAGATTGGACTTAATCTTTTCTAACCCTACAATTATTAATTATTTGATATAATAGGGGGTCTAGAATGTTCTTTCCATTTTGATGATTATATAATCAAGGATTCAAATACCTTAAAGATTAAGGTATTAGTATAAAGATTTAGGATTAGTAAACTAAACTACTAGTGGATTACTATAAAATAGCTAGATAGAATAAATAATATTTGTAGATATGAATCTACAAATAAATGTAACAATTGAACTAATGTAACTTGTTGAGTAAAATATGTACTCCGGTATGAAACAAGAAACTGACCCCGAAGAGATACATATATCTTATATACATAGTTTCTATAATATGTATATGCATATATGATCTAAATATGTTAATATATCTACAGAATTAGAATTTTTCCATCAAAATAAGTTCTTACGCAGGATTTAATTTTTTCATTCCTTAAACGAAAAAAGAATAAAAATCTGCTTCTGTTTCATAAAGAAGAGAATAAATAAGGGTATTTTCCTAATTGTTAATATTATTATTGAAATTGTTCTCTAGTTGAACCTGAACAATCAAACCAATAGATAAAACTATTGTATTATCCACCATTTATAAACCTTAGTAAGAGGAGATTACTATGAATCCCTTGATTTCTGCTGCTTCTGTTATTGCTGCTGGATTATCCGTAGGTCTTGCTTCTATTGGACCTGGCATTGGTCAAGGCACTGCTGCGGGACAAGCTGTTGAAGGTATTGCGAGACAACCAGAAGCGGAGGGTAAAATACGGGGTACCTTACTGCTAAGTTTAGCTTTTATGGAAGCTTTAACTATTTATGGCTTAGTTGTAGCGCTAGCACTTTTATTTGCTAATCCATTCGTTTGATCTTGGAAACAAAAATCTGTAACCTTCGAGATTCTAAGTACCCTCTTCTATTAATTTCCTAGTTCAGCCAATAGGGGGGGCTGCTTCAAATAATGTTTTCTAATTGTATCCTTATTCACGATTAGATGGGACCTGGGACTAACTAAGTACTTCAAATTTCCTTATCCGGAACTGGAATAATAGAGTCGAGTCATAGAAAAAACTTTGTAAAAGTTCAATATCGTTATCTATGAGGGGAGAGCGTATGAAAAATGTAACTGATTCTTTCATTTCCCTAGTTTATTGGCCCTCCGTTGGGGGTTTCGGGTTGAATACCAATATTTTAGAAACAAATATAATAAATCTCAGTGTGGTACTTGGTGTACTGATCTATTTCGGAAAGGGAGTGTGTGCGAGTTGTATATTTGAATAATATAGCTGGATCCAACCAGCTGCACTTTGTAGATAGAAAAGTGCATGATCTCAACGAATTACTTCTAAACGAGAAATAAGAAATATGGAAGAACTATAGCATTTCGTAATTGATTGTAAAATAAATCAACCAATAAGAGAAAATCTTTAGAATGGTTAAAGCTAAACTGCTTGAAGTTCAAGCACAACAGGGTATTCTTTCCACCGCTGTGTCAATATGAGTCAAAGACATAGTTGGAGATTGATCCGATATATAACATTCATATCAATGGAATGGTTCGATCTATCTACTGAAAAATAGTTCTAATCTCCCATCCAAATTTTTTGTTTTGGTTTCAATGCGGAACCGACGACCTACACAGAAGGTAATTTATTCAAGAAACGGTAAAGATGAAACACGAATGAAAAGAAAAAAGGAGATAAAAGTAAAAAAAAAAAAAGAAAAGAACAACAACTTTTTTGATAATAAAAAATCCCTTTCGGCAAAAGAGCCCTTCGGAGATTTCGGTCTTTGATAGATTGATCTTATCATTAGATAATATGAACGGAAAGGGCAAGCTTGGAAAAAAATAAAAGGGGATTGTCCCCGCCGAGCAGGAGAGCCGAATGAATCGAAAGGTTCGTGTTCGGTTTGGGAAGAGATTATCTATTCATAATTTGAATAGATTTATAATCTACTTTCATTAAGTAATCTATTAGATAACCGTAAACAGAAAATATTAAGTACTATTCAGAATTCCGAAGAACTATGTAAAGGAGCTGCTGATCAGCTCGAGCAAGCCCGGGCTCGCTTACAAGAAGTAGAAATGAGAGCGCGCGAAATTCGGGTAAATGGGTACTCTCAGATAGAACAAGAAAAAGAGGATCTCATCAATGTTGCTTCTGCTAATTTGGAACAATTAGAGAATTTCAAGAATGAGACTGTTCACTTTGAACAACAAAGAGCAATTGAACAGGTCCGACAACAAATTTCTCGCCAAGCTGTACAAAGAGCTCTAGGAACTTTGAATAGTCGTTTGAATAACGAGTTACATTTACGTACGATCGATCATAATATCGGCCTGCTTAGAGCCATGAAAAACATAACTGATTAGCTTTATATATTATTTGTAAAGGTCTTATTTTTAATAATAAAATTATTTAGTATTAATGGTAACTATTCGACCCGATGAAATCAGTAGTATGATACGTAAACAGATTGAACAATATAATAACGAGGTCAAAGTTGTTAATATTGGTACTGTACTTCAAGTAGGAGATGGCATTGCTCGTATTCATGGTCTTGATAAAGTAATGGCAGGAGAATTAGTAGAATTTGTAGATGGTACAGTAGGCATTGCCTTAAATCTAGAATCAAATAATGTTGGAGCTGTATTAATGGGTGATGGCTTAATGATTCAAGAAGGCAGTTCCGTGAGAGCAACAGGAAAAATTGCTCAGATACCAGTAAGTGATGCTTATTTGGGTCGTGTTGTAAACGCTCTAGCTCGACCTATTGATGGTAAGGGTAAAATTTCAGCTTCCGAATTTCGATTGATCGAATCTCCCGCTCCAGGTATTATTTCAAGACGTTCTGTATATGAACCTCTTCAAACGGGTCTTATTGCTATTGATTCGATGATTCCTATAGGACGCGGTCAGCGAGAATTAATTATTGGGGACAGACAGACCGGTAAGACGGCAGTAGCTACAGATACAATTATCAATCAAAAAGATCAAAATGTAATATGTGTTTATGTCGCTATTGGTCAAAAAGCCTCTTCCGTAGCTCAGGTAGTTAATACTTTTCAAAAACGCGGCGCAATGGAGTATACCATTGTGGTATCGGAAACTGCGGATTCTCCCGCTACATTACAATATCTTGCTCCTTATACAGGAGCAGCTTTAGCCGAATATTTCATGTATAAAGAACAACATACATCAATAATTTATGATGATCTCTCCAAACAAGCACAAGCTTATCGACAAATGTCTCTTCTATTAAGAAGACCACCGGGCCGGGAAGCTTATCCAGGAGATGTTTTCTATTTGCATTCGCGTCTATTGGAAAGAGCAGCTAAATTAAATTCTCAGTTAGGTGGGGGTAGCTTAACTGCTTTACCAATCGTTGAGACTCAAGCTGGAGATGTTTCAGCTTATATTCCCACTAACGTAATTTCCATTACCGACGGACAAATCTTCTTATCAGCCGATCTATTTAATGCAGGAATTCAACCTGCCATTAATGTGGGTCTTTCCGTATCTAGAGTAGGATCTGCGGCTCAGATGAAAGCTATGAAACAAGTAGCTGGAAAATTAAAACTAGAGTTAGCTCAACTTGCAGAGTTAGAAGCTTTTGCACAATTTGCTTCTGACCTTGATAAAGGTACTCAAGATCAATTGGCAAGAGGTCAACGATTACGCGAGTTGCTCAAACAATCTCAATCAGATCCTTTGACAGTGGAAGAACAAATAGCTATGATTTATACTGGAACGAACGGATATCTAGATGTATTAGAAATTGTACAGGTTAAAAAATTTATCCTTAAGTTGCGCGAATATTTATTTCAATATAAACCCCAGTTTGGAGAACTTATACGTTCTACTGGGACATTCACGGAACAAGCAGAAACTCTTTTAAAAGAAGCTATTCAAGAAAATACCGAACGTTTTCTACTTCGAGAACAAAAATAAAAACTTTCTTTATTTTTGAAAGTATCGTTTGGAACAGGTTGGAAGATTCTATCCTAATTAATTAATAATTAACTTTGCTACATTTCCAAACACAATATGAAATCTTGAACAATTGAATGAATATTATTATTACGTCCAATAGGATTTGAACCTATACCTAAGGTTTAGAAGACCTCTGTCCTATCCATTAGACGATGGACGCTATTCTTTTTATTATTCATTCCTTGAAAGACTTTATTGTTAACAAATAACAATCCGACTTTTTATCCATCCACAATTATTAATTTAGGAAAGAATATATATGTAATCTAGGGCATAATAAATTCATTTCGAATGAAAAGTTGCCCACGATAAAATGCTTTGAATAAGAAATATGAGCGGGTAGCGGGAATCGAACCCGCATCGTTAGCTTGGAAGGCTAGGGGTTATAGTCGACGTCAATTAACGCCTCTAATTCAGAACCGAACATGAAAATTTCATTTCATTCGGCTCCTTTATGGCAGAGAGAAAGGAGGGGGTCAAGTCAAGAATAATACTTTTTGATCCATAACATCTATGTTAGTTTTTTTAGTTTATTTTTACTCCACATGAACGCACTGAATACCTATTCACTTGATAGATGATCCCTATAGAAAGATCAAATCGATAAGATCTTCCAATATTGAATCTTTCTAGTTACTTCGTTCCCTATTTCTACTGATTGCGATCATCCAGGAAATAAAATTCCACCGAGCTCGAACGAAATGGCGGTGACTGAAGTAAACCAAAGTCACCCTTTATAGCTATTTTACTCCAACCTTTGTTGTTCTAGAAGTTGGACATTTAGTTACGATGAAAAAATGTATTTTGATATCCATTGATCTTTAATTGATCCGATTGAAAATATTGGTCTAATCTTTGAAAACATTCTGTTTCGCCATCTTGGATGGAATTAAAGATGTGTTTCTTTTTAATCATTCCAGATCCAAATTACGAGAATGTGTACAATTCTTTTCCTGAACCACTGTATTCATAGGAGAGGTTTTCAACCTATATAGAAATATAGTTTCTATATAAACAAAGGTGAGAATTGAAAGATCCTTCAACTCTGCGAGTTTATGATGGAACGAATCACACTTTTACCACTAAACTATACCCGCCACAATTAAATTGTATCATACAATTAGATTTTTTTCCAACAGGAAGTATTGTTTATTTACGTTTTTTGAACTATTTTTTTATCATCCCAATCTGATCTATCCAGTTTCAACCTAGAACATTTCATCCAAATTATAGCCTTGAACAGCTGTAATTATTAAAATAATACAATAAATAGAGGGCCCTATCTAGATAATAAAAAGTTATTGTAGAGTAAATTAGAGGAAATAAAGAAATGATATCAGAGGGTCAAATTTTGATAGCCCTTTTTGCTGCTTTTATAACAAGTATTTTAGCTTTCAGATTAGGTAAAGCACTGTATTAAGAATACATAATTAGGTATTCCTAATATAGGAAAGATAATAGCCTGGCCAGATACTGGCCGGGCTAGAGAAAGCGAAGAGTCATTTAGAACGGGATGAACAATAAATACAATTTTATTTTCGCGGTCTTTAGCTGAAAATGCTATATTCATTCTATATCTCCCATCTCGGAGAGATGGCTGAGCGGACTAAAGCGGTGGATTGCTAATCCGTTGTACAGACTATCTGTACCGAGGGTTCGAATCCCTCTCTCTCCGTTCAGTCACTTGAAATGAATTCTATAAACCTATTTTATAACCTATAGACCTTTTTTATAACTATTCTTTACGCCCAGGATTTCGTCCTGGATCGTTCGATAGAAATCCGAAGATAAAGAGAGAAACAAAAAAAATCACTACTGTGTAAACGAACAGTTTAAGAGTAAGCATTATCTAATCTCCGGGATTATTATTAGAATTACAACGGAATATATCATCAATCTTTGCATCATATATTGATACTTCAAGGCCAAGCAATAGTACCTTTTTGAAAAATGGTACGATTTTGGTCTCCACATCATGTGTGGAGATCAAATAGATTTTATCTATTTATTATTATTTATCTTTTACTCTTTGCTTGGGATTGAAGAGGATAAATAAGGACTAAAGTCCTAGTTCAACTATCCTAAAATCCTAAAAAAGTTTAGGATCGTCAGAATCGATTAAACCCAACCCCTACTTCCCCCCCCCCTTTTTTTTCAATGAAATCTAACGGATATTTCCTCTTCCTCTATGTCATTCCGATCAATATCTAATAGCCCGAACTCTCCCTATGTACGATGAGGGTTCGGAACTGACTAAAACGAATTAAAAAGGATTGAGCCTGGGAGGGGTAAGTATTTGAATCTGTTGGGAACCATAATAGAATTGCTGCTTCACAAAATAAGCAGCAGAACAAGGAAAAATAATTATACAAAATTTGGTTAATGACAGTGATCCAAGAGAAATAAATATAGAATATAAATATTGTTTCAATATTTATATGGCTTTGCATCGTTGCATCAAGTAAATTGTTCCTTTTTAAAGGAACAATACTTTTTGCTAAGATTATCGAAAACTTACGGCAGCTTGCCAAGCAAAGGCTAATAAAAAAAAGAACAGAGGTATAATTGGCATTATATTTACAATTGGATCATAAATAGCATAAGCCTCGGGCAATTTGGCGAAAACGAGATTATTCAAATGAAAAGCGGCATCGTCTAGACAAATATTGTTGAGGTTGAGTATAACTGGCATTTTGATTCTCCAATGAATAAAAATGATGTAAAAGCCCAAAAGCAGTTTGCCAATTAATCGAAACTCTTCGGCAAGATTATACTTTGAGTCTTCGGGTTGGAAGGGATCGTTTCTTCATAAATATTTTATTACCATTCTGATAGAGAATGACCAATGAATAGATCTTCTTGTTTATTTTTCTGTTCCCCAACCAAATTGCTTGATATCTTAAATTCCATATAAGGAATCTAATTCGAATAATACAATGCCGATTACAATGCAACCTTGCTTGAATATATATAAAAAGGTATAATCTATATAGTACTATGCATCAGATAAGAATGGGGCGTGGCCAAGCGGTAAGGCAGCAGGTTTTGGTCCTGTTATTGCGAAGGTTCGAATCCTTTCGTCCCAGATGGGACAAATAGTGAATAATTGAAAAGAAAAAAGAAGAACATGATAAGGTATAAATATGGAAAGGGATATTTTTTTGGTGTAGGATAGGAACACAAATCAAATTTGAAAAAGGCTTATTTATGAAATTAGCCTATTGGATGTATGCTGGTCCTGCTCATATTGGAACCTTACGAGTAGCTAGTTCCTTCAAAAATGTGCATGCCATTATGCATGCTCCTTTAGGAGATGATTATTTTAATGTAATGCGTTCTATGTTAGAACGCGAAAGAGATTTTACTGCTGCAACTACTAGCATAGTAGATCGTCATGTACTAGCACGTGGATCTCAAGAAAGAGTTGTCGATAATATTCTCCGGAAAGATATAAATCAATTGCTGTCAATAGTTTCACTAGTCCAAATCAAACAAAAGGGGATAATGCATTTTATTGCATAGAAAATGTATATATATTATAATGATTTGCAGTCTCGATGAGACAATGTCGAGAGATAGTAACAGAGGGTATCCCACCCTTGAACTGGAACGAATATCCACCGAATCAATTAAAATGAAATTGATGAGAGATGATTATCTCATGATCTCGTCCGCCAATAGGGGGATATGGCGGAATTGGTAGACGCTACGGACTTAATCGAATTGAGCCTTGGTATGGAGACTTACTAAGTGATAGCTTCCAAATACAGGGAACCCTGGGATATTTTGAATGGGCAATCCTGAGCCAAATCCGGATTATAGGAACAATAGTTCCCTTTTCTAGCAAAGGGATAGGTGCAGAGACTCGACGGAAGCTATTCTAACGACTCAATATCATTTGAATTGGAACCAATATTCTATCTACAGAGTGCAGTATGTTATTTAACACTTGAAAAGTGTGATGTATCATCAATTTGTTCTGGGCTTACCTAGCCCAAAATAAAATTGACTTTAATTCTTTAATTCTTAAGTTATAAAGTAATCCAATTACTAGATAACTTATCTATAAAGATAGTTTATTCCATTTTTGAATGATTGGACGAGAATAAAGATAGAGTCCAATTCTACATGTTAATGCCAACAACAATGCAAATTGCAGTAGGAGGAAAATCCGTTGGTTTTATAAACCGTGAGGGTTCAAGTCCCTCTATCCCCAGGTTTATTTCCGAATTACAGATCAATATAGAATTATATTGTCCTAAATTGAGAAAAGTTGATCGTAAGATCAACTCATATATTAATTGAGTTGATAATCATCTGTGTATGTTTAATTTTATCAGATAAGCATATGTGTATGCTTCATTTATACATGCAATTTCTAATAGAAATTGATAATTATGCGATTGTTCGCAGTCTTTCAAATGGTGACTTACGAATCCAAAAGCATAATTTTTTTTTCTTTTTGAAAAAACAAATTGAAAAAGGGAAAGATTTTTCTTTTTTTAGTTGACACGAGTTCAGGTTATGCGCTAGAATTATGAACAGGGAAGAGCCGGGATAGCTCAGTTGGTAGAGCAGAGGACTGAAAATCCTCGTGTCACCAGTTCAAATCTGGTTCCTGGCATGCGGAACCGTCTATATGGGTAAGGGTAATATATCATACCCTTTTATTTACAATTTAGAATATAAATTGTGTATGGATGGGTATAATCCATACATGTATATCTATGTCTACGTGCATGTAGACATATACATATGCTGGGAAATGAATTTCCATTCATTTACATTCTTTTCCCATTTTTTCTTTAAAATGTGCCTTCTTTGTCCTAATCCAATCTCAATACTATGTATAATATAATAAAACTAAAGAACTCATATTAAGCTGAAACTAGTATAAGCTCAAAGCGGAGCTTTCACATTTCGTATATGAAATGTGCGTGGTATAATCAATTATTATTTGTAGAAAATAAGATATTTTATCCATCTTTCATTGCTACAAGGATATAGAAGAATACAGATTTCATAATAAGATAGATTATCCTTTTTTTTATAATCTATAAAAAGTTTTTACTTTTATTAGATTCAATGAGAATCTTGTATTTCATAAAAATCAGGTGCAATATAATCTTTGCGTAAAGGCCAACCAATCCAACTTTCAGGCATCAATATACGTTTGAGACATGGATGATTCTCATAAAGGATTCCCAACATATCATAAGATTCCCGTTCCTGGAAATTAGCACCTTTCCAAATACGTAGAACAGAGGGAATTCTGGGATCTTCCCTGGAGACAAAAACTTTTATACAAACCTCTTCGGATTGATCTGTATTAACCTTTATTCTCGTAAGATGATATACACTAGCTAATAATCCCCCCGGTGCTACATCATAGGCACACTGAGAACGGAGATAATTAAAACCATAAACATATAAGGCAACGGCTATAGAAGCCCAATCCTCAGATTTGATCTGTAGCGTTTCTGTGCCTTGGTAATCGAAACCCAAAGGTCTATGAGCTAACTTATGCGTGGATAGCCAAACAGACAATCGACCCTGCATTTGATTATTACTTATTGTCAAAGTATCTGTATAAAGATTTGACATTTGCAAAAAATTTTCAAATGTATTTCCTACTCGTTACTTTCTACTAACGATTATTCATTTGCCAATTAGATAGAGAGATAGAGAATTCTCTCTATCTATTTTCAAGTTTTTCAAGGAGTATCTCTGAAATGGATTCAGACGTTTTGGAGGGTATCTCTAAAATCGATTTGAATGGAGATTCATAAGATTGATGAAAAAGCTTCTCCCCTTCATTTTTAGTTTGAATACTGGGTCCAATATCAAACCTATGCTTTATAGTGAAATACCTCTTTGCTTGCTGAGACTCGGTCCTATCTTCAGATATTTCTCGAGCTATTTTTTCACGAAGTTTTATTATAGCATCTATAATAGCTTCTGGTTTAGGAGGGCAACCCGGCAAATAGATGTCCACAGGAATTAACTTATCTACTCCGCGAACAGTACTATAGGAATCTGTACTAAACATTCCTCCTGTAATAGTACAAGCTCCCATAGCAATTACATATTTTGGTTCGGGCATTTGTTCATATAATCTCACTAAAGAAGGAGCCATTTTCATAGTCACAGTTCCAGCTGTTATAAGGAGGTCGGCTTGTCTAGGACTAGATCTTGGTACCAAACCGTAACGATCAAAGTCGAATCGTGAACCTATTAATGAAGCAAATTCGATGAAACAACAACTAGTACCATAAAGGAGCGGCCATAAACTAGAGAGTCTCGCCCAATTTGAGAGATCATTTAGAGTAGTTGAAATCACTGAATTCGGAATTGATTGATCAAGTAAAAATGACTCTACAGGATTTATGGCCGGCTTTATATCATTTTCTACTTCCCTTCTACCACCCCAAAATCTGGAAGTTAAGACCATTCCAATGCTCCTTTTCTCCATGCATAAACTAAACCAATAATTAAGATAAGCACGAAAATAAAAGCTTCTATGAATGTATATATACCCAAAATATCAAAACTCATAGCCCACGGATAGAGAAATACTGTTTCCACATCAAAAACAACGAAAACTAGAGCAAACATGTAATAACGAATCCTAAATTGGATCCAGGTATCTCCCATTGGTTCTATACCTGATTCGTAACTAGTTGCTTTCTCCGGCCCTTTACTTATCGGGGCCAAAGCTCTAGAAATCGAGAATGCCATAATCGGAATAAGGATAGATATTAATAAATATATCCAAAAAGCATAATATTCAGAAAATATATACATAAATACGACTCCTGTGAAATAGATAAAGAGTCTTATTTTTCATATTGTCAATTTATACATCGTTGTTCTATCCCTTGAACAGAATTAATTTCTGTTTCGCTAGTTACTTATAACGATATATATCGTAATATCGTTACTTGAATTTATTTTTCCTCTTTCGTACCGATTATTTAGAATATTGTAATTCATCATCGCCGAACGATAACAATCTTTACTTTTTAGGAAAGGGTAGAACCCTTGCATTTCGGCAGACCCCACGTTGAGTTGTAACGTGTCATCAACATGAGTTGATGTAAGGGAATTTCAATTTACAGATCTTTTTTTTCAGTTTTATGTTCTATTTAGATAGGACAATTTTGTCCGTTATTCAAATCACGGATATTTCAAGGTCATTATTTCGAATGATGTGGGATGCGTCAACAAGCTTTATCCATTTGTTCCATATTCAGATGGAGTGAGTCTATAATCTGCCATTTGACTTCGCGGAACCTATTTAATCTCTCGGAGGAAAAAAAGGCTTATGAATACATAAGACTAATTCTGTTTCTTTTAGTCTATCTCATATGGTTAAAGGACAATCAAATCCTATGCCCTATACTTGCCTAGGTGACGAGACAAATAAAATAATTTTTAGGCTCTCAAATCTATCAACCGCAATACTGAATATTTAACAGTATTGGGAGAAGATGTGAATCAACCTAAGTTTTCAAAATTTTCAAATGACTAATCAAAAGATCTTATATATAAAAGAACTGGGTCATAGAAACTAATAGGAAATAGGAAGAATCTAAGAGTTTCAGCAAATGTATAGGGCTATACGGGCTCGAACCGTAGACCTTCTCGGTAGAACAGATCAAAATTCTTATTATCAAAATGATTTGAACTGTTCCAAGAACCCAACATGCATTTTTTATTGCATTGGGCTCATTCATTAACTAATGGATTGATTAGTTAGTCTGCCATTCTTTTCTTTCCATAAAAATAATAATATGGCTCCGTTTGCTTCAAACACAAATTTTGTCAGAAGCAATCCCAAGGTGATTCAAAAGGTTCCCTTGACGTAGGTCTGTCATGCGCAGACATAGTATTAACTCGAATGGAGTCTCTATCATCCCAAAAGTAAAATAATATGACATTTCATACACCTCAAATTGTCATAGAGCGAAAAGAGTTCTTTTTGAGGTCCCCGTATTGTACTCATTATGCCTGACATTGAATGTACCCGAGATTGACCATATCAACTAGATTTATAAGTTGAAATCAGGACTAACTTCATCTTTGTCATGCTATTGTTCTCCCAATTTAATCGAGTAAGACTATTTCACATCATAAATTTTATGGATTGGACGAACCAATAAATTCTTCTGAAAACCATTGGCGCACGTGTAAACGAGGTGCTCTACCAAGCTGAGCTATAGCCCTTCACAGTCTTGAAAATATACTAACAACAATAGATAATTTTTGTCAAGGTGTATAGTTGGCATATTGTTTAATATGTTGAATTCTACCTAGAATTGTTTCTAGGTACGACTCTATCTAGGATGATAAAGAACCCACTTAACTCAGTGGTTAGAGTATCGCTTTCATACGGCGAGAGTCATTGGTTCAAATCCAATAGTAGAAAAACTTTTCTATGTTAAATAATGAATCTATTTCCAGATCACTATCGAAGTTGAACTTTACAAAGAGATTACTAAGTAAATATAAGTGGTAATTAAACTCTCAGTTATTATTGACTGATCAACTCAGTACAGAATATTTTTTTTACTTTTTTGCTAGTATTAGCAATTAAACTCCTTATTATTATTATTATGAGAATCAATCCTCTTGTCCTTGGGGTTTCCGCACTTGTAGAAAAGAAGGCAGGACGTATTGCTCAAATAATCGGCCCAGTACTAGATGTATCTTTTCCTCCAGGTAATATGCCTAAAATTTACAATTCCTTAATAGTTAAGGATAATGACACGACTGGTAAGCCGATTTGTGTTACTTGTGAGGTACAACAATTATTAGGAAATAATAAGGTTAGAGCTGTAGCTATGAGTGCTACAGATGGTTTGATGAGAGGAATGATAGTAATCGATACAGGAGCTCCACTAAGTGTTCCAGTTGGTGAAACTACTCTCGGGAGAATTTTTAATGTTCTTGGAGAACCTGTCGATGATTTGGGTCCTGTAGGTGCTCTAACAACATCTCCTATTCATAGATCTGCTCCCGCCTTTACACAATTGGATACAAAATTTTCAATTTTTGAAACAGGCATTAAAGTAGTGGATCTTTTAGCTCCTTACCGCCGTGGAGGAAAAATTGGATTATTCGGGGGAGCTGGAGTGGGTAAAACAGTGTTGATTATGGAGTTAATAAACAACATTGCTAAGGCCCATGGAGGTGTTTCTGTATTTGGCGGAGTAGGAGAACGTACCCGTGAAGGAAATGATCTTTACAAGGAAATGAAAGAATCGGGAGTAATTAATGAGCAAAATATATCAGAATCCAAAGTAGCTTTGGTCTATGGTCAAATGAATGAACCACCAGGAGCTCGTATGAGAGTTGGTTTAACTGCTCTAACCATGGCTGAATATTTCCGAGATGTCAATAAGCAAAATGTACTCTTATTTATTGACAATATCTTCCGCTTTGTCCAAGCAGGATCGGAAGTATCCGCATTATTAGGCAGAATGCCTTCCGCTGTGGGTTATCAGCCAACTCTTAGCACGGAAATGGGGTCTTTGCAAGAGAGAATAACTTCTACCAAAGACGGATCTATAACCTCCATTCAAGCAGTTTATGTACCTGCAGACGACTTGACCGATCCTGCTCCTGCTACAACATTCGCACATCTCGATGCTACTACTGTACTATCGAGAGGATTATCTGCCAAGGGGATCTATCCAGCGGTAGATCCATTAGATTCTACGTCGACTATGCTCCAACCTTCGATCGTGGGCGAAGAACATTATGAAACTGCGCAAGGAGTTAAACAAACTTTGCAACGTTATAAGGAACTTCAAGACATTATAGCTATTCTTGGTCTGGACGAATTGTCAGAAGAAGATCGTTTAACTGTAGCAAGAGCACGAAAAATTGAAAGGTTTTTGTCACAACCTTTTTTTGTAGCAGAGGTATTCACTGGTTCCCCCGGTAAATATGTTAGTCTATCAGAAACAATTAGGGGTTTTCAAATGATCCTTTCCGGAGAATTAGATGGTCTACCTGAACAGTCTTTTTATTTGGTGGGTAACATTGATGAAGCTACCGCGAAGGCTATGAACTTCAAAGAAATTTAATGTTAAAAATGAACCTAAATCTTCGTGTACTAACTCCCAATCGAGTTGTTTGGGATTCAGAAGTTCAAGAAATAATTCTAACTACCAACAGTGGTCAAATTGGTGTGTTACCCAATCATACTGCAATTGTAACAGCTTTAGATATAGGAATTATGAGAATACGTCTCAATGCGCAGTGGTCGACTATGGCTTTAATGGGTGGTTTTGCCAAAATAGACAATAATGAAATAACATTATTGGTAAATAGTGCAGAAAGAGGTATTGACATTGATCCTCGAGAAGCTCAGGAAACTTTTAGATTAGCTAAAGTTGATCTTGGACGAGCTGAAGGCAAGAAACAAGCAATCGAGGCTGATGTAGCTCTCAAAAGAGCTAGAACAAGACTAGAGGCTGTTGATGCTATTTTGCCAAAATAAATATTTATATATGGAATATGAAGTAGATACATAACGATCATAAAGAACTCTTTGAGTTGTCAATTTCCATTTTAATATATATGATATAATGTACATATATATATCAATGTATATATGTACATATATCATTTTTTTTTTTACACTACACTATTCTATTAATACGAAGTCGAATTAATGTCCTTTAGATACTTTAAAAAGCTGAAAAGTCCTCGTCCAATCGAAATAAGAAATTGGGTTGCATGATACATACATAACATGATACAATATTATTTGAAAAGAATAAAGGACAAAATGTTTTCTAGATATAATTAGAATTCTTTACGTTCCACACTCATGTCGAGTAGACCTCGTTCTTGATAAAAGCTATTAACCAATAAATCATAGGGAGGGACTTATTTATGTCACCAAAAACAGAGACTAAAGCAGGTGTCGGATTCAAAGCTGGTGTTAAAGATTACAGATTAACTTATTATACTCCGGAATATGAGACAAAAGATACTGATATCTTGGCAGCATTCCGAGTCACTCCTCAACCAGGAGTGCCTCCCGAGGAAGCGGGAGCAGCAGTAGCTGCCGAATCTTCCACTGGTACATGGACCACTGTTTGGACCGATGGACTTACCAGTCTTGATCGTTACAAGGGACGATGTTATGATATCGAACCCGTTCCTGGAGAGGAAAGTCAATTTATTGCCTATGTAGCTTACCCTTTAGATCTTTTCGAAGAAGGTTCTGTTACTAACCTGTTCACTTCCATTGTAGGTAACGTATTTGGATTTAAAGCCCTACGAGCTCTACGTCTGGAAGATCTGCGAATTCCTCCTGCTTATTCAAAAACCTTCCAAGGACCACCACATGGTATCCAAGTGGAAAGAGATAAATTAAACAAATATGGTCGTCCTTTGCTGGGATGTACTATCAAACCAAAGTTGGGCCTATCTGCCAAGAATTATGGTAGAGCAGTTTACGAATGTCTCCGTGGTGGACTTGATTTTACCAAGGATGATGAAAACGTGAATTCCCAACCATTCATGCGCTGGAGAGATCGTTTCTGCTTTTGTGCAGAAGCAATTTATAAATCTCAGGCTGAGACGGGTGAGATTAAGGGACATTACTTGAATGCTACTGCAGGTACATGTGAAGAAATGATAAAAAGAGCAGTATTCGCCAGAGAATTGGGAGTTCCTATAGTTATGCATGACTATTTGACTGGAGGTTTTACGGCGAATACTTCGTTGGCTCATTATTGCCGAGACAACGGACTACTTCTTCACATTCACCGTGCAATGCATGCAGTTATTGACAGACAAAAAAATCATGGTATGCATTTCCGTGTACTAGCTAAAGCGCTGCGTATGTCTGGTGGAGACCATGTTCACGCTGGTACTGTAGTAGGTAAACTTGAAGGAGAACGCGAAGTAACTTTGGGTTTTGTTGATCTATTGCGTGATGATTTTATTGAAAAAGACCGAAGTCGTGGTATTTATTTCACTCAAGATTGGGTCTCTATGCCGGGTGTCTTGCCTGTAGCTTCAGGAGGTATTCACGTTTGGCATATGCCTGCTCTGACCGAGATCTTTGGAGATGATTCTGTATTACAGTTTGGTGGAGGGACTTTGGGACACCCTTGGGGAAATGCACCTGGTGCAGTAGCTAATCGAGTCGCATTAGAAGCTTGTGTACAAGCTCGTAACGAAGGACGTGATCTCGCTCGTGAAGGTAATGAAGTGATCCGCGAAGCTACTAAATGGAGTCCTGAATTAGCTGCTGCTTGTGAAGTATGGAAAGAGATCAAATTTGAATTTGATACGATTGATACTTTGTAATCAAGTAAGTAATCAACGGACTTTTGTCTGTTTGGTCCCTTAATCGAACCAAACTCGGCCCAATCTTTTAAGATTGAGCCGAATACTGAATGGATGGGAATAGATACCTAGGTATCAATATTTACCTCTATCTATATCTATAACCTATAGATATAAATTATAGATCATTCGATGGGGGGTTGTTTCGGAAGAGCTACAATATCTTGTATTCCGTAACCATGGTGGGCTAAAGAAATGTTGTCTTGCACAAAATAAATCCTCATGATTGAACATATTTATCTAATATGTTCTAATCTATCTAGATGATAGCTAATTCTGAATCAGCTTTGTCCACGAAGAAGGGAAATGAATATAATAAAGTAGATTGGACTTCCAATCCAACAATTCAAAGTATCTATTTCAATAATTATGCTATTGTGTGTGAAAAGTTGTACATTTACGATGAAATAAAGGAGACAGGTAAAATGTGCGAAGAAAATAAAGATCGTGAATATATTGAAGAAAAAGTTGAAAAAGACAGATTCGATCAAAGAAAATATAAGCATTTGTGGGTTTTATGTGAAAATTGCGAGAACGTTACATTTAATAAATCGTTAGTAGAAGAATTCAAAGGTGTTTGTCCAAAATGTGGAGAAACTCTGCTAATGACTAGTTCAGATCGAATTGATCTTTTAATTGATCCTGGTACTTGGTGCCCCATGGATGCAGATTTATCTTCTCTAGATCTTCTAGAGAAAAAAGATAAGATTCATTTTTTCAACATCGTAACGGTTCGAGAGGTTTCGGAATTATTTTACGAAGTAATTTCTCATGAATATTATAATAAGTCTGCTAAGACGTTCAAAACGTTAGTAGGATTCAACAATACTATTGTGAATATCCTTAGGGTTGTGATATATAAGAATATAAGAGAATATTTGACACGTTATGTTTATGTTGATTCTCAATCACCTATTGAGATGCTGCAAGACATTATTTGTACAAGTTTGGAAACGATTAAACTATTAATGGTTCAAATAGATAGAAAAATGACAGATGAAATTAATAGGTTGAGTGAACTATATCCAAAAAAAATATATAAATATGTAGACTATTTTTTTTCTCTATATCCTTTAGATTTCAATTTTGTTGTTTTTTATGGAAAGAACGAAAGTTTGCTTGTGGAAACTATACAGAAACTTTACGAATTACGTCAAAAATTAGCTGACTTAGGGGATGAATTACAGGTAATAGTCTTACATTTGTTGATAATAGAGCAAGACGAGATATATAGCACGTTTATTGACGACTCCTCTAAGTCGTGTAAGAACACAGACAAATTTAAAACGCTTCGTGAGGATGTATTTCACGAAATAGAGGAATGCTATCTCCATAATAATTTGGATTTTGAAATCGAAAAATTTATTGCCCTTTTTGAAGAAGCACTCTTAAAAAAAGAACTAGTTTATGAAGGAGGAGTAGTCAAATTAGTCGAAACAATTGGGTCGAATAATTCAGAGATGATAGAGTCGGAAGCTGAGAACCATAGTCAATTTTATAAGAAGGAAGAGTCTTCTATATATAATATAGAAGAAGAATCATGTAATATAGAAAAAGATTTTTGTAATGAAGAATTTTGCAATATAGAAGAAGAATATTGCAGAGATTATGTCCATTTATATCAACAAGAAAATGATAAAAGTATATATCAAAATGTATATACTAATCAAACTCTAAATAAAGATAATATAGAAGATATATCTTACGAAGATTATCTTTATTTTGAATCTCATAAGACTCAAACTATAACTATAAAAGATACTTGTATAGAAGATACATCTTATATAGAAGATATAGAAGATATACCTTACGAAGATTATAACGATTCGTATCAAAAGGAAACAGGGTTACCCGACGCTATTCAAACAGGCATAGGTCGAGTAAATGGTATTGCTGTTGCAATCGGAGTTATGGATTTCAAGTTCATGGGAGGCAGTATGGGCTCGGTAGTAGGGGAAAAAATAACCCGTCTAATCCAGCATGCTACTAAGAATTATCTTCCAGTAATTCTCGTATGTGCTTCTGGCGGAGCACGTATGCAAGAAGGAAGTTTCAGCTTAATGCAAATGAGTAAAATAGCTGCTGCGTTGCATACACATCAAAAGGAAAAGAATTTGCTATATATTTCGATTCTTACATCTCCCACAACTGGTGGAGTGACTGCTAGTTTTGGCATGTTGGCTAACGTGACGATTGTTGAACCTAATGCATACATTGCATTTGCAGGTAGAAGAGTAATTGAACAGACATTAAATCAGATAGTAGAGGAAGAATCTCAAACGTCTGATTCTTTATTTGATTTTGGAATGTTTGATGTCATGGTTCCACGAGCTATTTTAAAAAAGGTTCTGAGTGAGATAATGAAAATTATAACTTTTAGAATTGAAAAGTCGAAATAATTAGATCCCCAAAAACAAGTCGAACTTTTTGGCTTGATCAATAATTTGATCCATTTTTTAAGTTTGTACAAGTGTTTTTATAGGCGCACAACTAATATAAGACTCTCGTTGTTAAAAAGTGACTCACTAATGACTATTACATTGATAATACATCATTATATTATAGATAGGAGGAACAGTCTATTATGGTTGCAGATCCAACTATTCCAAAAGTGCCATTTGAAGTACCCAGTGAAGAAGAACCCACTTGGGTCGAAGTATTTTATCGGCTATTTCGCGGGAGAATTCTTTTTTTAGGTAAGCCACTCGATGACGAAAGTGCGGATGCAATACTGAAAAGTATGGTCTATTTAAATCAAGAGAATCCAACTCAAAATTTATATTTATTTACTCACTGTCGGGGTGGAGGAATGGCATCGGGAGTCGCTATTTATGATTTTATGCAATACCTAACAGGGGAGGTAATTACAATAGGCGTCGGTTTAAATGCTTCGATGGGAGCTTTTATCCTACACGGGGGGACTCGGGGTAAACGGGCAATAACCCCGAATGGGAGAATGATGATCCACCAACCTTATCTGTCTTCTTATGATGATGAGGAGGAGGAGGAGGAGGACGACGATGATCCCGATTTCAAGTTTGAAGATCCTGGCTTCGAGGCATTTTATCTGCGCTATTTGCGGCAATATATTACAAATATGTATGTAGAAACATCAGGAACGGATTATGATACGATCCATTCTCTAATGGAGAGAGATCATTATTTGGATCCACATACATCGGTGAATTTGGGCCTTGTCGACCAAGTGGGCACATTTGGCCTTTGGCCTCCACCTAAAGAGGATGAAGGTGATGAAGATTATGAAGAGTATGAATATTATGAAGATTATGAAGATGATGAACCGTTTGATGATAATTGGTAATTCAAACGGTTTATCTAGAAATAAATAATTGGTGAATTAGATTATATTAGTAACTTATATTAAAGTTATTAATATAATCTACATGTAATATATGTATATTAATAACATAAAATTTCTTTTCTATTAGGTTTTCTTACATAAATAATATAATCTACATGTAATATATGTATATTAATAACATAAAATTTCTTTTCTATTAGGTTTTCTTACATAAATTTTCTTTTTTCGTAATTTATTAGCTATTATTCAGCTATTAGAAAAGTTTTGAATAGCTGAAACTTTCTAAAAAGTATAATGATTCTTCTTATATAATTTGCATTCTAGTAATAGAAATAAAAAAACAATGAATGCAAATGTACAATTTATATTATCCTTATTTCTTTATTATTATTAAATAAAGATAAAAGTAATATAAGTATTAATACTATCCACCATCCCAGTTTTTATCTGAGTTTTAAATCTTATTCTTTATTATATAAAGAATAAAACCAATATATCATGCATTACTGCATAAGGAGTACCATATGAATTATATTACAGAGGAAGGTGTCGTTACTGAAGCACTAGGTAATGGGCTGTTTTATGTCCGTTTGGATAGTGGTCGTTACATTTTAGTGTACGTTTCGGGAAAGATGCGATATGGGCGTGTCCGAGTCGATGTAGGGGATAAAGTCAAGGTCCAATACTCTATTTACGATCAGAATAGAGGGCGTATCATTTATAGATATCGTAAGCTAGGAGAAGGAGATGATTAATGATGTTATTTATTGATTGAACCAAACAGAGTTTTATTAGATCAAAATAAAACTCTGTTTTTTGTAAAAAAATGGAATATGATCCTAACCATTACAACTTGAAAGGCCACAAATATGAAAATGCGTGCTTCTGTTCGTAAATTTTGTGATAAGTGCCGCATAATTCGTAGGGGGAAACGCCTCACGGTCATTTGTTACAATCCGAGACATAAACAAAGACAGGGATAATACTTTTTTTATATCTAAGAAATCCATGTATATAAAAAAAAAATATATATATATATTATGTATAAATATATATATATATTTTTTTTCACTATTTTAATATAATCAATATGCCAAAAACTACAAGAAGATTTGTGTCAAAAACTACAAGAAGATTTGTGCCACGTAGAACTACAAGAAGATTAATGCCACGTAGAATTAAAAATCGAATACTGAAGGGAGTTATTTACGTTCGAGCAAGTTTTAAAAATACCATTGTTACTGTTACAGATACACAAGGACAAGTGGTTTCTTGGTCTTCTGCCGGTGCTTGTGGATTCAAAGGAACAAAAAGACGTTCACCATTTGCTGCTCAAACTGCAGCAGAAAATGCTGTTTATACATTAACGGATCAAGGTCTTCTTCAACAAGCAGAAGTTTTGATAAGTGGCCCCGGTCCGGGGAGAGATACGGCATTACGAGCCATTGTTCAAAGTGGTGTACTACTTAGTTATGTACGTGACATAACTCCTATGCCACATAACGGATGTAGACCTCCCAAAAAGAGACGTGTGTAAGAATTGAATGAATTTCAAGAGAAAGAAATAATGAAATTATCTATTCAATAAATTATGATTATGATTCAGGATGAAATATTAGTCTCTATTAAGACACCACAATTGAAGTGCGTCGAATCCAGAGCAGACAGTAAGCGTCTCCATTATGGCCGTTTCACTCTAGCTCCGCTTCACAAAGGTCAAGCTAATACAATAGGTAGTGCAATAAGAAGAGTTTTACTTGGAGAGGTTGAAGGAACGTGCATAACACGTGCCAAATTTCAAAACATCACAAATGAATATTCTGTGATGATAGGGATTGAAGAATCGGTACATGAAATTTTGATGAATCTGAAAGAAATTGTACTTAGAAGTGATGCGTACGGAATTCGCGAAGGGTCTATCCATATCGTTGGACCAAAAAAAGTAACTGCTCGAGATATAATATTACCAACTTCTGTGAGAGTAATTGATACTACACAACATATAGCTAGTCTAAACAAATCTATTACCTTAGATATAGATCTCCAAATTGAAAAAGGCCGCGGATATATTATTCAAAATCCAAAGAATTCTAATTCTCAGGATGGAATTTTTCCTATAGATGCTGCCTTTATCCCTGTTCAAAATGTAAATTATAGTATTCATTCCTATTGGAGTGGGAATGAGATACAAGAAATTCTTTTTCTTGAAATATGGACAAATGGAGGATTAGCTCCTAAAGAGGCACTTTACGAAGCTTCTCGTAATTTGATTGAGTTTTTACTTCCTTTTATGCGTGCAGAGGAAGAGAACATCATTCAAACAAAAAGTATAAGTGATAATATGACTCCTTCCTTAGCTTTATCGCATATATCGACCAATACGAATAGAATCGTTTTCGACCAAATGTATATTGACCAATTAAACTTCTCGACTAGGATATATAACTGCCTCAAAAAGGCCAATATAAATACATTATCGGACCTCTCAAATTATAGTCGAGAGGATTTAATGAAAATTAAAAACCTCGGCGAACAATCTGTCAAAGAGATATTGGAATTTCTACGAAATATTGGAATTGATTCACCCGTAAATCGGGTTTAGTTTCATGAAATAGTTCCATTTTATCTATCCTTTCATTCCCTTTTTCTAAGTTTTTTGAAAGTAATTGCTAATAAATCCATTTGCAATCAATCTTTTACTGTATTACATAATAAATTACATAATAAAAAATTCTCCAAAAATATATCTAGGGAGATATCATTTGTCTTGAAGCAACTACTCCCTAGATATAGGAACAAAAGATTTCTTTACAGATTAATATATTAATGAAAAATTAGATCAAATTGGAAAAGACCTAGAGTTAAAGATTCATCGATAGGTAACGTTGCCCCAATACCTAACCAAAGAGCTACTGCGGTACCGATTAAGAATACTGTTGTAGCTACTGGACGACGAAATGGGTTTTGAAATTGATTAACATTCTCCAAGAAAGGGACTGTCAATAGTCCTGCAGGTACTGAAGCCATTAAAAGGACACCTAATAATTTATTAGGTACTGTACGAAGTATTTGAAATACGGGGAAAAAATACCATTCGGGTAATATTTCTAAAGGAGTTGCAAATGGATTTGCCGGTTCACCAATCATTGATGGTTCGAGAACCGCTAAACCTACGGTGCATGCAATAGTACCTGAAATTACTACTGGAAAAATATATAAAAGATCATTGGGCCAAGCTGGCTCTCCATAATAATTATGTCCCATGCCTTTAGCTAATTTAGCCCTTAATACAGGATCATTCAAGTCAGGTTTCTTTGTTATTCGGATAAGTAGATTTTTATGAATCTATCCCCCTAAGGAACCGGACATGTCAATTTTAATCATCCGGCTCGAGCAATAACTGAATTCAAAATGATGAAGGGCGTATCGAAGAAAGATTTATATCATTCTTTATAATTTTGTTATTTCGGATTAATTAAGTGCTCAGTATCCAAGTAAGCTCACAAAATAAATCATGGTTAATATGCCTTTTGGACCATCTTATTCCTTGTAATCCGTGTTTATCCCGACCTACTTCATTTTTTTGCAATACAAGGTATTGGCTTGTTACTGATTCGGCCTTTCTCTTTCCTTAGACCCCTTCTTTTACTCCGATAGTTTACCCTATTTAAATGCAAGGGAAATGCATGCATTTTCATACTATGAAAAGAAAAGGATAAGCAATAAGTAAAACTTATTACTGTTATTACCATTATCTGGATCTCACGGAGCCTAATTTGGATTCGATCATAGAAATAAGTCTCTTGGAACGCAACAAAGTTACCGATGCCTTTTACCCAGGTTCTAAACTTCCTTTTTTGGGGAGAAAATTGGGACAGAGACACATTTGTGATTCATTTTTAATATGGCAGATCGAAGAATGTATCTGCACGGCCTAAGCAATAGTTCAAGTCACACACTCCCATAATCCCTTTTCTCCATCTGAGATGAGTATCTACTTAAATTCTTTTTATTATATAAAGAATACTTAAGAGAAAGGATAAATCCGAGAAACATGGTTTTTTATTTCCATACTGCCAATTATATGGAAGAATAAATTATGGAAGAATAAATATTCGCGGCAATGATATATCGTTACTAAAAAGAATAGGTTTTGAATACTGATTCAAAATGTAGATTTCCTTTCTATAAAGGACCTGAAATACCCTGCTTGCGGATCATTAGAAAGTGCATTGACATAAATACAGCAGTAAGAAGGGGTAATATGAAAGTGTGTAAACTATAAAAACGAGTCAAGGTAGATTGACTCACACTAACACTTCCGCGTAATAATTCTACCAAAGGAGATCCTATTAAGGGAATAGCCTCAGGCACACCAGTTACAATTTTTACCGCCCAATAACCAATTTGATCCCAGGGCAAAGAATAACCAGTTACACCGAAAGATACGGTTAGTACACCTAGAATTACACCCGTAACCCAAGTTAATTCGCGAGGTTTTTTGAATCCACCTGTTAGATAAACACGGAATACATGCAAGATCATCATTAAAACCATCATACTTGCAGACCATCGATGGACCGATCGGATTAGCCAACCGAAGTTAACTTCAGTCATTATGTATTGAATAGAAGCAAAAGCTTCTAGAACGGTGGGACGATAGTAAAAAGTCATAGCAAAACCAGTAGCTACTTGTACCAAAAAACAAGTAAGTGTGATTCCTCCTAAACAATAAAATATATTAACATGAGGAGGAACATATTTACTAGTTATATCATCCGCAATCGCCTGAATCTCGAGACGCTCTTCGAACCAATCATATACTTTATTGAGATAGGTAAACTGAAATTCCCCCTCTGAAAACCGTACGTGAGAATTTCTTTTCATACGGCTTAAACAAGAACACCCAAACACCGTTACAAACAAAGTATATCGTTTGTAAAATAGAAAGATGTTTCATACTTCATTCCTTGGGAATATGAACGAAGAGGATTCATAATAATCCATGATTTCATAAGTAATAATTTTATAGTGCTCAAATTTCAAGTTGGCTCATTATTATGCAGAATCAATCCCTATAGGCCTTTTGAACGATCTTTTATCCTATTCGTGATCACCTAGATAACAACTAGTATGGACGATCAATAGGAATTATCTTGTCGAGATCTCAATAGATGAATAAATCTAAACTTCAGATTTCAATTTTTACCCCGATGATTTTTTTATACCCAAAAGGTTTTATGGGTTATAATCTTTCAATTTCATTACTACTCACTCATAATAGTAACTAAGATAAATGAGATACTATCTCATTCTTCAGTAAGAGTAAGCAAAAAAAGGAGGAGGATAGATCCTCGATCTCTGATCATACTTCTTACAAATTATTGTACTTGTAAGCCTAGTCACGAGGTATAAATAGTAGGTATAAACCATAGTTCAGATTTTCTTTAATATATTTTTCATATACCTCATGCTTTGAATATTAGCTATTGGATCAATATCCAACGAGGTAGGAGGACTATCTTTATGAAGACAACAGACCAGTCTTCTGTACTAGAATAGAGATCAATTTTTACAAGTCGCACACCCATATTCCAAAAATCCTTAGATAAAATGAATTACGCGATCAAACTACCGAAACCTTATAACCTACAAAATCAAGCTATTCAAAAGCTTTCCTTCCTTAGTTATTTTTTTTCTTCTTTTGGATGAGCTTGGAATCCGGGCGGATCTTCTAGTTTATCTAGACCCAACTAACTGGGATTCCGTCCAATAAAACAGAAGAATTATAAATTTCCGAGATAATAGATAAGAATACTGCAAATAGAACCATTGCAGTGCCCATGAGAGGAGCAGTTCCCCATCCGGGAGCTACTTTACCAGATTCTGTATTAAGTGGTTTTAAATAATTTCCTACACTAGTTCGTATTGGCCCGGTTCTGGAAGTATCATCAATAGTTTGTGTAGCCATAAAAACAATAGCATTGGTTGAGATCTATTAACTTTGTATACTATTAGTGTATATATACATACATATAATTATCTATCAATGGAAACTGCAACCTTAGTCGCTATCTCCATATCTCGTTTACTTGTTAGCTTTACTGGTTATGCCCTATACACCGCCTTTGGACAACCTTCTGAACAACTTAGAGATCCTTTTGAAGAGCACGAGGACTAGTTGAAATAATGACCTTCCCATTGGGAAGGTCATTATTTGATTAGATTATAAGAAGGAGGATTCGGAGAAAAAAATTATTTTCCTCCTCTATCCGGAACTTTTGGGGGTTCTCGGAAGAAAATAGCAAAAAATATTATCCCTAAGGTCGACACCAAAAGGAATGTATAAACCAATGCTTCCATAGATTCGATCGTAGTTTGCAATTACGGAGATAGCTTTCGTACTAATTACAACAACATTTTATCAAAATATTTTGTTTATTTTAAAATGAACATTAACTGAGATGGAATCTCTCAATATTGATTATTGATCGGAGCGATGCTATATTATACCATTTGTTTTTTAGTAGTTGGATCTCCGAGTTTTTGAAATGCCCCAAATTCTACTTGGGCATCCAAATCGGGGTCAATACCAGCAAAAACATCTCTGAATAGGGTTCTAGCACCATGCCAAATGTGTCCAAAAAAGAAAAGAAGAGCAAATGTAGCATGTCCAAAAGTAAACCAGCCCCTTGGGCTACTACGAAAAACACCGTCGGATTTCAAAGTAGCACGATCTAATTCAAAAATCTCGCCTAATTGTGCACGTCTAGCATATTTTTTGACTATAGCAGGATCACCAAAGCTAACCCCATCAAGTTCACCACCGTAGAACTCAACAGTTACACCTACTTGTTCAACACTATACTTTGATTCCGCTCTCCTAAAAGGAACATCGGCTTTGACAATTCCTTCTTCATCTACTAGAACAACTGGAAATGTTTCAAAAAAGGTAGGCATACGACGTACAAAAAGCTCATGTCCCTTTTTGTCTTTGAATATAGGGTGTCCTAACCAACCAACAGCAATTCCATCTCCATTGTCCATTGCACCCGCCCTGAATAACCCCCCTTTAGCTGGATTATTCCCAATGTAATCATAAAAAGCAAGTTTCTCAGGAATTTTTGACCAAGCTTCTGATAGACTTAGATTATCAGCGAGACCAGCACGAACCCGTCGATCTATTTCTTGTTGGAAGTATCCCTGATCCCACTGATAACGAGTAGGACCAAATAATTCGATCGGAGTGGTTGCGGAACCATACCACATTGTCCCTGCCACAATGAAAGCTGCAAAAAATACAGCAGCAATACTGCTAGATAGGACAGTTTCGATATTCCCCATACGTAATCCTTTGTATAAACGTTGGGGAGGACGAACACTGAGATGGAATAGACCTGCTAATATACCTAATATACCTGCTGCAATATGATGAGCAGCTATTCCTCCCGGAACAAAAGGATCAAAACCTTCAGCTCCCCACGCCGGGCTTACAGGTTGTATCTTTCCAGTTAGTCCATAAGGATCAGAAACCCATATTCCAGGACCATACAACCCCGTTACATGAAATGCTCCGAATCCGAAACAAGCTGCTCCTGAGAGGAATAAATGAATGCCAAAAATTTTAGGCAAATCTAAAGAAGGTTTTCCTGTACGGTCATCACAGAATACGTCTAGATCCCAATATACCCAATGCCAGATAGCTGCTAAAAAGCATAAGCCAGAAAATACAATATGTGCCCCGGCCACACCTTCATAACTCCAAATACCTGGATTAGATACAGTTTCTCCAGTTATACTCCATCCACCCCACGAATCCTTTATTCCTAAACGAGTCATAAAAGGTATAACGAACATACCTTGTCTCCACATTGGATCAAGAATAGGATCGGATGGATCGAAAACTGATAATTCGTAAAGAGCCATTGAACCAGCCCAACCAGAAACTAAAGCTGTATGCATTATATGTACAGCGATTAACCGGCCAGGATCATTCAATACGACGGTATGGACACGATACCAAGGCAAACCCATGAAAATACCCCTTTTATCAGAAAAAGTAGACACTATGTAACTTTCTCGCATTAAATAAGATTATGCTAGGGAGTTAGAACTTTATCTCAAAGATGAACATTCAAAAACACTAAATTAATGGAACAATTATGTTCAATATAGCAACGATAAGCGGATATATATTATCCTTTACATGTACCAATATACAATGTGGAAATTGGTCCCATTTATATATTATTTATAGATTCATATCAAACAAGCTTTATAAAGTCATAAATTTTTTAGATATTTTATGAAAAAAAGTGTTCTTATTTGGTCCTATCACTCATTTGGGCTTATAATCTATCTTTGTTAATAGAGATAAATATATAAGATATTTGTTTTATGATAAATCCCAACTTACCCTCTGTTTTTGTGCCTTTGGCGGGCTTGTTTTTTCCGGCAATTACAATGGTTTTTCTTTATTTCTATATTCAAAACGATGAGATTTTATGAATTGATCTAATCAAATATTATAAATAGATTCCAATCTTTCAATCGTAGAACAAAAGAATATGTATATTTAGTTTATAGATAATAGAGAATAAAACCTCTACCTCTTTTAAACACAAATAAAATAGATCTAAATAAAGATGTAATATCTATTTAGATCTATTCATGCTCAATATTATGAATGTGTATGGTATGGTCTATACATCATATAGAGAATCTGTGTATATAATCTAGATGTATATGATATGTATACACATATTTTGATATACCTATTATCATATAGATAAGCGTGTATGAATGAATAAGTCTTTATTACTTAATAATATTTATATGTATAAATTCTAATATAGAGATTGGTATTTAATACTCGATTTATACAATGAAGTATTTTTTTGACAATCGATAAATAAGTTAAGGACCAATTCTACAACAAAAAAAGCACCCACCCAAATGGGAAAAGAATAATAAAAATTCGCTATAGATATTCATTTTTTACCTAGATGCTTATATGTATATGGCTAGTTTATTATATTATATAGCCCATTTATGAGAGTGACTTTGGGATGGGAGTCAAAAGAGTAAGTGTTTGGCTACTCCCTCAACTTAAATAGTACGCAATTTGCTATGAATCGTCGATCGAAATGGCTCTGGATAGAACCCATAACAGGGTCTAGAAAGATAAGCAATTTTTTTTTTGCTTGTATCCTTTTTTTTGGTTCACTAGGATTTTTATTGGTCGGAATTTCAAGTTACCTTGGTAGGAACCTTATACCTTTATTATCATCTCAGCAAATACTTTTTGTTCCACAAGGAATTGTAATGTGTTTTTATGGTATTGCAGGTCTCTTCATTAGCTCTTATTTGTGGTGTACAATTTTGTGCAATGTGGGTAGTGGCTACAATAAGTTTGATGAAAAAGAAGGAATTGCATGTCTTTTTCGTTGGGGATTTCCCGGAAGAAATCGCCGTATTTTTCTCCAATTCCTTTTGAAGGATATTCAGGCGATAAAAATGGAAGTTCAAGAAGGTATTTCCCCTCGTCGTGTTCTTTATATGGAAATAAAGGGCCAACAAGACATCCCCTTAACTCGTACTGAAGAAAATTTGACTCTGCGTGAAATGGAACAGAAAGCTGCCCAATTAGCCCGTTTTTTGCGTGTATCCGTTGAAGGATTTTGAAATGGGGATCTTCTTCAACATACAAATGTGTAGATCTGTATAGTAGATACCATAAAAAAATGAGGATAGAAAAAAACTCTCTATTTAATTATTTTTCTTTAGAGAAGACCGAGAGAGTAGACGGATATTACGTCTCAAAAGGATAAAATTAATTACACTATAGTAAAATAGTGTATTAAAAAAAATTTTACATATGTGTACGGTTTCCCTACCAAGGCTTTTTGGAGTGCAGAATTGGTCTTATTAGACTTAATTTCTGAAAGAATTATTATTTGGTTCCTATAAAGTTAGTTGTTGAGACGGCTGGGAATAATCTACTTTTTACTCTACTTCTCATTCGTAGCAAACCACCCCTAATTACGCACTATATCATTCTATGGATCCCATACCTCGTTCTATAATTCGTACTTTGTTCAGATTTCGGACAGAGCTAACGGGCCAATCGAGCTCGTTAGCGATTCACGAGTTGGAAGTAGCCAAATATAAAGCATTAGCTTCTCTACAATATCTTGCATGTTTAGTAGTACTGCCGTGGGGAATTTCAATTTCATTACAGAGAGCTTTGGAATCTTGGGTTACAAATTGGTGGAATATTGATCAATCCAAAAGAATTTTGAATTTTCTACAAGAAGAAAATGCTCTAGGCAAATTTGAAAAAATAGAAGAGCTATTCCTGTTAGAAAGAATGGTGGAAGATTATTCGGAAACACATTCGCAAGATCTTTATCTAGAGATGCAAAAAAAAATGATCCAATTGGTCAGAATATATAATCAAGATTGTATCCAAATAATCTCGCATTTATTAACAAATTTAATAGGTTTTGCTATTCTAAGTGTTTATCTCATTCTGGGTAAGAAGAAACTTGGCATTCTTAATTCCTGGATCCAAGAAGTCTTCTGTAGCCTAAGTGATACCATGAAAGCTTTTTTTATTCTTTTATCAACCGATCTATGTATTGGGTTTCATTCACCCCATGGTTGGGAACTGATGATCGATTTGATCTTTGAAAATTATGGATTTTCCCATAACGAACGAATAATATCTGGTCTTGTTTCAACTTTTCCAGTCATTTTAGACACAATTTTCAAATATTGGATCTTCCAACGTTTCAATCGTACATCTCCTTCACTTGTAGTAATTTATCATTCGATGAATGAATAACAAATGGGTTTTTCTCACAATTTGAAATGAAATGGCAATATTCATATAGAAATCTAGAAATCAGCTATTTCTACTCTTTTTACTGATACTTCTTATTTTTATATTTTTGGGTTTAATATAGTAGCGGAATTGCAGACAGGTAACTATCATAATTACCTACTCATATTTATTGTTTAAATAATTGGAGCCAAAAGTTGAACGATGCAAAATAGAAATACTTATGTTGACTGGGTGAAAAAGTTGATACCTCAATCAATTTCCGTCTTGATCATGATACATATAATGACTCAGACATTTATTGCGAATGCATACCCCATTTTTGCACAACAGGGTTATGAAAATCCTCGAGAAGCGACTGGACGTATTGTATGTGCCAATTGTCATTTGGCTAAAAAACCTGTGGAGATCGAGGTTCCACAGTCTGTGCTTCCCGATACCGTATTTGAAGCAGTCGTTAAGATCCCCTATGATAAACAAATAAAACAAGTTCTTTCTAATGGTAAGAAAGGGACTTTAAATGTAGGAGCTGTTCTTATTTTACCCGAAGGGTTTGAATTAGCTCCTCCGGATCGCATTTATCCTGAGATTAAGGAAAAGATAGGGGATCTTTATTTTCAGAACTATCGGTCCAATCAAAAAAATATTATCGTAATAGGTCCTGTTCCTGGTCAAAAATATAGTCAAATTGTGTTTCCCATCCTTTCACCGAATCCTGCTACTAATAAAGCAGTTCACTTCCTGAAATATCCTATATATTTGGGTGGTAATAGAGGAAGAGGACAAATTTATCCCGATGGGAGCAAGAGCAACAATACAGTCTATAACGCTTCAGCAACGGGTAGAATAAGTAAAATTGCACGTAAAGAAAAGGGTGGATATCAAATAACTATTGATAATCCATCAGATGGTCGACAAGTGGTTGACTTTGTACCTTTCGGACCGGAACTTCTGGTCTCAGAAGGCGAATTCATTAAGGCGGATCAGTCGTTAACAAATAACCCTAATGTAGGTGGATTTGGTCAGGAAGATGCAGAAATAGTACTTCAAGATCCTTTACGTGTTCAAGGTCTTTTATTATTCTTAGCATCTGTCATTTTGGCACAGATATTTCTGGTTCTTAAGAAGAAACAATTTGAAAAAGTTCAATTGGTCGAGATGAATTTTTAGCTATATACTAATTTGTGTGTGAACCCTTCAGTTGGCTGAAAGATTCAAATCTCCGTCTTATAGACGTCTAATGCAATTATAATAAAAATAGCAAAATCACTTCATACCCCTTCGATCCTTTCATTTGCTCCTTCCTCTGTTCAAATAAAATGAATATGAACATTAGAAAATAGAGATATATGTGCATTTTGCATAAGGAGTGACTCCGGAACAGACTTACTGAACAGTCCCCTAGTCATGTTTGACATTACAAATTATATAAATGTCATCTTTTCTGGTAGGATTTGTATGAATTGTCCAATTGTGAATATACAAAGAGATTTAAAAAAAAAAAATAAAGATAAGACCTTACCCTTCTTTGAGTTTGAAGAAGGGTAAGGTCTTATCTTTATTTCTAAGTTTTCACTTTCATGTGTACAGTATTCCTCATAGATATGAAATAAATTTCATTATTTCATATCTATAGGGATGATCCTAATCCGGAATAAGAACCGTAGAAAAAGATACCTATTAAACCAATCACGAGAATACCAGTTAAAGTACCTATCAACCAAAGAGGGATCCTTCCGGTAGTATCAGCCATTTTTCTTACTTCCTTTCAAATTTTATTAAGTAGTCATGCTCAAGACATAATTTCTATTGAGTATTAGTTTTCTCCAAATTAGGTGAGAAAAAATATTCTCACTGTTCCTAATTGAAAAAGTAATTAGAGAATAGAACGGCAAGTACAAAAATGAGTAACAACCCCCAATAGAGGCTGGTACGATTCAATTCAACATTTTGTTCGTTCGGGTTTGATTGTGTCATTAGATAGCTCCGTGATTTAGTTTATATAGAGTTTATCGCTGTATGAACTGCATTGCTGATATTGATCCCAAGAAAAAAACTGTAGGTACAGCTAGTCCGTGAACGGCCAACCATCTAACTGTGAAAATTGGATAGGTCCTATCTATAGTCATTAGTACCTCCTAAAAAGATCTAGTAAATTCATCAAGTTGCTCTAATGAATCGAAACGGCCAGTTACTAATGGAACTTCTTGTCGACTTTCTGTGAAATATTCATTCGGCCGAGGGCTTCCGAATACATCATAAGCTAAACCCGTACTGACAAATAACCAACCTGCAATGAATAGGGAAGGTATAGTAATGCTATGGATAACCCAGTATCGAATGCTGGTAATAATGTCAGCAAAAGCGCGTTCTCCCGTATTCCCAGACATGCTAAGCTCCACTCCATATATTATAAAGTCAAGGGGAATTTGGTCCCATGAAAGAGAGAGATCAGGAAATGGAAAACTACTGATATCTTCTACAATCCTTCTTGTTTGATTGCCAATATTATACCAAGGGTATAGTTGAAGTATACTGAACCAGTATAACTAGCCTTCTTCTAACATAGCAATACAATTTCGGTTAATATCGAAAGGGAGGGAGTGGGATAGATGATTCTGCTACTGTCAGAGCTGGAAGCTTTGTTTGGTTAACTGAATCCATCTCTTTTCTTTTTCCTTTTTTTACTGTACAAAAATGAGAGAATCCCGTATGCTTCATGATTCGTCCGGAAGATATCCTAAATTGTATTGTAATAACTGAAGATATGAATTATGGCAAAATGGATTTCTAATCATTGTACTGGTTTTCGGTTATACAGGTGGCTGTATAACTATTAATACATTAATGTCACTTCAAGAAGTGGATTATTAGTGTTACTGTATGGAATAGTATCGTCGATGAAGTTATGCCGTGAACTTAATGGCTCCATCAATAATATAGAACTTTAAGTGTTGATAACCGAGTGTTACTCATCTCGTGAATAAAGATGAATAGTGAAATATTCTTTTTGATATTATTTTTTACAAGAGAGGCAGGATGGAATATCAGGCTTTGCTTACCTTACTGGCTTTAAAAAGCCATATGGAAAAAGTGAATATATATATATAACTATATGCGTACGAATGAGTGGATTTCGCTTGCCTGTAAAAGAGGTTTCTTTCGTTGCAATCTTTTGAACAGACCAGTAGAGATCAATTATTGTAAAATCTCGTATTTATTAATTTAATAGAGTACTATGACTTTTGCTAATTTGCCGATTGGTTGCACAATTTGCATTGGTTCTATTCATGGGTTGCTCAATCAATTGGATTCTATTTTTGCTTATTCGATAAAATGAATAGAATATCTTCTAGCGTCTATTCCCTCCATGTTTGTTCATAACATTCATACATATTGTATTATGTATACAATATAGTAAATTCCTACTATTTAATTAACGTTGTAATATTTCATTTTTTTATTATATTATTCTGATCCTGTCTTACAAAAGTAAAAAATTTAGGTAATTGTCTTATAAAGTAAAGATACGCATCAATCATATTCTTTCCATTGAGTCCTTCCAATGTCTACTATTATTAGTTATTTCATTTTTTTATTAGTTTTGCTTATTTTCACCTTAGTCCTATTCATAGGTTCAAGTAATATACGACTTATTTGAAATTAAATAATAACAAAAACTTCTTCGTTCACTTAATCAAGAAGTTTTTCTTCTTTCTTTGCTTATTTCAATTCAAAATTGATTGAGATTTCTAATAAATTTGGAGTACTATACGTGGTAGCTATTAATCTTTACTTACTTTTTTTGAATCAATATGATTGAAGTTTTGTTATCCGGAATTGTGTTAGGTCTAATTCCTATAACTTTGGCTGGATTATTCGTGACTGCATATTTACAGTACCGACGTGGTGATCAATTGGATATTTGATATCATTTTTATAATGAATGAGTCTTCTACTGACTCTGGGAGATGAGATTCACTTGATCATTCTAGTTTATGTAATGATCAATCCATAAAGATCAGACCAATAATAAAAAAAGGGATCGTGCTCTGTAGGATTTGAACCTACGGCATCAGGTTTTGGAGACCTGCGTTCTACCGAACTGAACTAAGAGCACTTTCTTGTAAAAGAAAAAAATACAAAATGATAAAAAAGGATCATTTTTGAATATAGAATTATAATTCTATATTAGATATTGAAAAGCACTGCATGTAGCATGACCTAATCACCGATTGTTGATGTTCCAGTGAATCGAAACCACTGGAGCTTTTTGGAGGAAAAGAACTAGGTAGGGATGACAGGATTTGAACCTGCGACATTTTGTACCCAAAACAAACGCGCTACCAAGCTGCGCTACATCCCTTTCAATTATTAGTCTTTTATTATAATAGACTTATAATATAAGTCTATATTTTCTTCCACATTTATCCACTTAGGTCTACTCTAGACATCGAGAATAATTCATTATGAAGTATTTGATAATAAAATATAAATTTGTTGTGTTCCAGAAAGCAATATAAATATTGCCCAAATCATTTTACAGATATCTTGTTCGGAGTCCCTAGGGACTGAAAAACTATTAGTATAGTTCACCATATAACATATGCATCCGGATTGATAAGGAAAACTTACGAACAATGCAAGATATAAAGACATATCTTTCCACAGCGCCTGTGCTAGCTACTTTATGGTTGGGATCTCTAGCCGGTTTATTAATTGAGATAAATCGTTTTTTCCCAGATGCTCTTACTTTTCCCTTTTTTGTATTCTAATTCTCCTACAAATTTATTTGAAAGAAAAAAAGATGCTAGATTAATTGCTACTTTTATTCTTGTAGAAATAAGATGGATTCAATCCCTATACGAGTTTGGAAATCAAGGGGGGAGGAGGTTAGAATCAAACAAAATATTAATTTAGATCCAAAAGTTCCTTCCACAAAATAAAAGTATTATTGAAAATTAATAATAAAGATTTTATTACGAGAATGAATTAAGTAATAAAATCTTTAATCATTCTACGACAACTTCTATCCCTTTCCCTTTTTTCTCCTTTTCCAAATTGAAAAAGTGAAGTATATTCAATATATAATATATATATATAATAATATAGAGTAAGTTTATGGCCAAGGGTGGAAATGTAAGAGTAACAATTACTCTTGAATGTACTAGTTGTACACAAGATAGTGTTGATAAAAAATCGCCGGGTATTTCTAGGTATACGACTCGAAAAAATCGCTCCAATACTCCTAGTCCGTTGGAATTGAATAAATTTTGTCCTTATTGTTACAAGCATACTATTCACGGAGAAATAAAATAATAATATCTATATATATAATGATCCGCACTCAGATATGATTAAATAGAAATCCATTCTTCTTTAAATATGTCACTGTCAAATATATTTCTTCGAAATATTTGGTATATATAAATATCATTAATATTATTTAAAAGGTTCATGAACGGAGAAATAAATAAACCATCTTCTCAGGATACAAGTAATCCTAATATATCTACAGATAAACCGTCTACGGCTAATACATTTACAGATAAGCCATCTAAGCTTAATAAGACAGATACACCATCTAAAATATCACTAATATTATTTAAAAGGTTCATGAGCGGAGAAATAAATAAACCATCTTCTCAGGATACAAGTAATCCTAATATATCTACAGATAAACCGTCTACGACTAATACATTTACAGATAAGCCATCTGAGCTTAATAAGACAGATACGCCATCTAAGAGTAATATTAATATTCGTAAGCCTAATAAATACAAGCCCTATTATAAGCGATCTAAGCCTAATACAACAGATGATAAGCCATCTGAACCTAATACAACAGATACACCGCCATCTAAGACTATTCGTAAACCTAATCAATATAAGCCCTATTATAGGCGATCTAAGCCTAATACAACAGATAGGCCATCTGAACCTAATACAACAGATACGCCATCTGAGCCTAATACAACAGATACCCCATCTCATTCTCGGAATAAATATATTCCATCTAAGACTAATAAATATAAGCCATCTTCTAGTAAGCCCAATACATCTACAGATACGCCGTCTAACACTAATACGACAGATACGCCGTCTAACACTAATACGACAGATACGCCGTCTAACACGAATACAACAGATACACCGTCTAAGTCCAATACATCTACAGATATGCCGTTTAAGACTTATAAATATAAGCCTTATTATAGGCGATCTAAGACTAACACATCTACAGATACGCCATCTTCTCGGAATACATCTACAGATACGCCATCTTCTCGGAATACATCTACAGATACGCCATCTTCTCGGAATACATCTAAATATAAGCCATCTTCTCGGAATACATCTAAATATAAGCCGTTTTCTCGGAGAACATCTAAATATAAGTCATCTTCTAGGAATCAGCGATCTTTTCGGAAACGTTTGTCACCAATTGGGCCTGGAGAACAAATTGATTATAAAAATATTAGCCTAATTAGTCGATTTATTAGTGAGCAAGGAAAAATTTTATCTCGCCGAGTAAATCGATTAAAGTTGAAACAACAACGCCTAATAACTAGGGTTATTAAACAAGCTCGTATTCTATCTTTGATACCTTTTATTTATAATCAAAAATAATTGGGGACTAAGAAATGAACTTACACTCCTGAATAGAATTGAAGCTGGGATATCTTCCAATAGATACAAAAGGATTAAAAAAGAAGGACTTATTTAAATGGATCGAATATAAATCAAAATTAATTTTCTATAATCTCCCGGAGTAAATTCTCCGGGAGATTCTCACGATACGAGAATATTTTCCAAGATCGTATAGAAGCAATTACTATCTAATACAGCTAATTGTGATAGTGTTTTACGATTTGTAAGCAACTGCCTTTTATATAAAAAATGTATAAATTTGTTATAGGAGATTCCATTAGCACGGGATGCTGCATTTATCCGAGTAATCCACAAACGGCGAAAATCTCTCTTTCGTTTAATTTTATCTCGGTGAGCGAAAACTAAGGCTCTCATTTTCTGTTGGTTAGCAATTCGAAAAAGTTTTGAATGGGCCCCCCGGGAGCCTGATACAAATGCAAGAATCTTTTTTCGACGTTTTTGAGCTATATATCCACGTTTCACTCGGGTCATTGACGTTGATTCTTATCAATGACTAATCTATTTTTTGATTAGTCATTCTTTTGTTTGTTTTATAAAGAATCCAACTGATTTTTCTTATGTATAAAATACAGATTCCAATGGCTTTTGCTACTGTAACCTTCCCAACCATAATTGCATTAAGTTAGGCACCTTCTAGGTAGGCAAGGGATCGGACCTTGCACTAAGTAAGAAAAACTATTATGGGTTTCATCGTTTCTATGGTTCTTTCTCTAACGGTAAGGTCCTCTCTATACGCCGGAGCTCTAAATTTCTAAGACATGATATTAGTATTTGGTAACTTGTACAGTTTACCATCTCTAGCTCTACCCCCTCCCAAAAAAAATTATCAAGTAAGAAATACTCTCATTATAAGAATAAGATTTATCTATACAGTGACGACATGTAATTATAAGAGTTGGCAAAGTAGCTTACCTTGTGTCCGTTCTCGCGGCAATATAGGCATAATTTTTATGCTTTTTAATTTAATTTGCATTATTTCCCCGCTCAATGGATTGATGACCATTCGCTACCAATGAGGAATTGCTTTTCATCCCACATCAAGGTGATTGGATTTGCACCAATGGAAACCATAAATTTCATCCTCAGTAAGAGTAGATGATAGATCTCTACTTTTTCAGATCAGAAAAGTTATTCCTGTTATAGGAATCTCCTGGTCCGTTTCAGCTTATGATCCAAACGAGTCGCACATACACCCTAGCACATACTCCTTTACGCTGAGGGCATCCTCTAAGAGCAGGAGATTTTGTTCTATTTTTTATTGGCTGTCTCGCATTTCTAATAAGTTGTTGAATAGTCGGCACTCTGAATTCTATGCAAAATTGAATGGTTTGGATTGATCCTAACCAACAACTATAATTACTTTGGTAATAGTTATTGTTATTAACAATAGAGAAATTGAAATTTGCGATAATTCAAATAAATAAAAATTTGTAGAATAATGCTATAAAGGTATAAAATGGCATAAATAAATCACGATGTAACATAAACGATCCCAATTAGTAGATTATTAATGATCTTGAAAACTTTAGATAAAAAAAAAGAACTCTTCCTTAGTGTATTATTGTGTATATTGTGACATTTTTTATTTATTTATGTTTTGGAATACGTTCCAAATTACCATAAAATACATAATAATTCACCTCCTATTTTTTTTTGTCGAGCTTCTCTATCAGTCATAATTCCTTGGGAAGTAGAAAGGATTACGATACCCATTCCACCTAGAACTTTAGGTATCTCTCTATAAGTGGAATAGATTCTCAGACCAGGTTTGCTAATACGATTTGGAGCGGTTATACATCTCTTTTCCTTCCTTTCTCTAGATCTTGAAGTTAAAACTAAAAGAAATTTTTTACCTTCTCGATGTTCCCTAACATCCTCTATAAAACCTTCTCGTAGAAGGATCCTTGCAATGTTCTCGGTAATAATAGTCGCTGCTACTCGAACTGTTTTTTTTTTTACTATGGCAGCGTTTCTTATAGAAGTCATTAAATTGGCAATAGTATCGTTACCCGTGACGAACTAATTCTTAGGAATTCCCGGTCTCAATATAAAAAGGCCTGTTTATCTTTATTTCAGGAATATGCCTAAGATTAAAAATTCTATTCTATTTTTGTATTATTAGATATACATGATTTAGAACATATTTATAATACTTCAGGGGACAATGAAATTATTTTCGTGAAATTCAATTCTCTTAATTCTTCAGTAACTGAACCAAAAACTCGAGTCCCTTTTGGATTCCCTTTCTGATCAATTATAACTGCTGCATTGTCATCAGATCGTATTATCATTCCATCATCACGTTTAAGTTCTTTACACGTGCGTATAACTACGGCTCTAACTACTTCTGATTTTTCCAGGGGCATATTAGGTACTGCTTCTTTAATTATAGCAATTATAATATCGCCAATATTAGCGTATTCCCGATTATTTGCTCCTAGAACTCGAATACACATTAATTTTCGGGCACCACTGTTGTCTGCTACATTCACATAAGTTTGAGACTGAATCATTTTTCCTCCAAAAGATTTGATTTGTTGCCTTGGCATTAAAAAATATTTGAATCTTTTTCAGCCATAAATTTCTGTTTAGTTCGTTCTGACGAACTAACAATAAATTCAGTATGTATTGGCATTTTGTATGCTACGATTTGAAAAGCTCTTCTAGCTAGAGTCTCTGAAACTCCGCTTATTTCATAAAGTATTCGACCTGGTTTGACGACAGATACCCAATATTTGGGAGTTCCCTTCGCTTTCCCCGAACCCATACGTATTTCTGCAGGTTTTCTTCTAATAGGTTTGTCCGGAAATATACGTATCCATATTTTTACGCCACGACGGGCAAAACGAGTAATTGTTCGTCGTCCTGCTTCTATCTGCCCAGATGTAATCCAAGCAGGTTCCAATGCCTGCAGAGCAAATTTACCAAAACAAATGCAATTTCCTCGGGAAGCTACGCCCTTCATTCTTCCTTTATGTTGGTGACGAAATTTCGTTCTTTTTGGGTTATAGTCGATGGTAATACTATTGGAATCCCATCTCTATTTCAGAACCGGATATGAAAGTTTCTTCTCATCCGGCTCCTTGTGAAGAATCTATGGCTTAGATAATTAATATTGAGATCATGGTGTTATATAGCATAACATAAAACACATATCTACGACGGGACAAATAGCTCTTTTATCTACATCGATACTGCCCAATAAGAACTTCACAGGCGAATATTAACTCTTTGAATATTTGTCTCATGGGGACGATTTATAGACTCCAATGAGATTAATTATTTCTTGGTTTATTTCGCCATCCTATCTAATGAATGATTAAGATTCCTATATGATCTTATTCAGTCACAGGTTCCATCGTTCCCATAGCTTTTAAATGACTGTTCAGGTCTACCCTCTGCAATGGAGCTTTTATTTGATTTATTAGAGAATCAATTTACTTAGTTTTCATTGACCCGAAGCTCCTTTTTTTCATAAAGCTAATCCATTTAATTCGAAATGAATTAGAATGATTCCTATGCTTTATCACACTACTCTTTGGGGTAATTTAGTAAACCATACATAGACTGTAAGGAAGAAGATTTCCTTCTTTCTTTTTCTCCTTCCTCTCTTTTTTTCTTTTCTTGCCTTACCAAAAACCTTTTTCGCTTCACGAAAGATATAGATCTCATTTGTTTGTCTCTTTGTGGAAGAAAGTCTTTCGTTCATTTGATAAAACTATATAGTTAGTTATTATATAGCTTATTGGATCTTAGTAATATGAAACAAAAAAAATAAGTTTCTAATTTATAGTATATCAGAGACCAATTCATTCTTATTTCGATATTTTGAGTTCTACATCATTTTATAAAAGAAAAAAAACTTGCTCTTAACGAGTCGCACACTAAGCATAGCACATCTCCAAGATGGTCAATTTATTTTTTATTTGATCTTGCAGAATTGATGATTTATAATCGGTCAGAATAGAGAAAGATATTGCTCATCTTTAAGAAAGATCCAAATTTTGATCCCCAATACTCCATAGACGGTTTGAACCGCATAATAACAATAATCAATTTTAGCTCGAAGGGTCTGTAGGGGAACTCTACCTTGTATGGCCGATTCTTTACGGGCTCTCTCAATTCCGTTGAGACGTCCTTTTATTTTTATTTTAATACCTTCTACATCTGCCTCTTCAGCCAATTCGATAGCTTTTTTCATTATTTTTTTTATTTCAACCCTCGCCTTTAGTTGTAGAGCAATATATTCTGCAAGAATATTAGGTTCTCTATAAGGCTTTTCCACTTTTTCTATAGAGATGAGAAGTTTTCGGTTCACAGAATCTAGCATGTTCTTTAAAAGCACATTTTCTACTTCGTCTCTTAATTGTTCAATTTCTTTATATTTTTTATCCTTATCTTTTTTATCTTTATATTTTTTATCTTTATCTTCCTGTTTTTTGATGAACAAGTTGGTAAATGCAATATATATGTTGACCTGAATAAAATCAGTCTTTTTCATAATCTCTAGACGTATAATTCCTCCATAATTTGAGGCATCTTGGATATGTTGTACATAATTTTCAATGCAATTATGTATTTTCTCGTCTTCTCGTAGATCTTGGGAATAATTTCTTTGTTCAAACCAAAGGGAACGATGGTTTTGAGTAAAACCAAGTCTAAAACCAAGTGGATTTACTTTTCTTCCCATACATATTTTTCTTTTTGGTACTCTAATACAATAGTTATATGACAAGTGGGTTTCTGTATTGGATAACCACGTCCCCGAGCCCTAGGTTGAAATCTTTTGAAAAGAGTACCTTCATTCACTTCAGCTATACTGATAAATAGATTGTGTTTGTTTAAACCCATATTATGATTAGCATTTGCGGCTGCAGAATGCATTACTTTTAATATTGGATAACATGCTCCATAATGCATCCAACTCAGTATAATCCATGCTTCTATATAGGGACGACCACGAATCTGATTAATTACTCTACGTGCTTTATTAGCAGACATCCGTATATGTTTAGCCAAAGCTCTTACTTGTGCCATATTCATCCTCCACAATGAATTACTATTTTATCGTTTCTCTCTTTTTTGATCGTTTCTCGCTTTTTTATCATTTTTCGTTTTTTGATCGTTTCTCGCTTTTTTATCGTTTCTCGCTTTTTTCTCGTTTCTAGCATGTCCCTGAAAAAGATAAGTAGGTGCAAATTCCCCCAATTTATGGTTTATCATATCATTTGTTATATATATGGGTAAATGTTCTTTTCCATTATGCACAGCAATGGTATGACCAACCATTGCGGGTACAATGGCAGATGCTCGGGACCAGGTCACTATTATCTTCTTCTCTTTCTTCATATTTATATTGTCTATTTTCCTCAACAAATAATTAGCTACAAAAGTATTTTTTCTTAGTGAACGTGCCATGGTTAATTACCTTTCTTTTGTTTGATTTATCTTTCTTTTTCTTGAAATAAAAGAAAAAATGTATTTACAATATAAACTACTTACGTCGACGAAGGATTGAAACATCACTATATTTATTTATCTTCCGACTCTTTCTTCCAAGTGCGCTATAGCCCCAAGGGGTTAGGGGTTTTTTCCTGCCAATTTGGGATCTTCCTTCACCGCCCCCGTGAGGATGGTCCACAGCATTCATAACTACTCCTCTTACTTCAGGACGTTTACCCAACCAACGTTTTGATCCAGCTTTACTCAAAGTTCTATTTTTCCATTTGACGTTGCCTACTTGTCCAATTGTTGCTGAGCAGTTCTCATATATTAAACGAACCTCCCCAGATGGTAATCTTAATGTGGCCAATTGGCCTTCTTTTGCAATCAGTTCTGCTGCAGCACCCGCCGCTCTAGCTAATTGTCCGCCTTTTCCAACTTGTATTTCTACATTATGTATAGTCGCGCCTAAGGGTATATTGGTTGAAGTAGATCTTTAGTTTGTAAAAATCTAAAAATCCCTTCCCAAACTGTACAAGCCTCTCTCAGGGCATACAGCTTTCCGGATGTTAATTCTATTTACATATTAAATATCAATATCTGTATAGATATTATCTATAGATCTGGGATGAAGGGCATATTTTCAATCCCTTATCTCCTGATTCTCTACATCCTAGTTTTCTCTATTCCATCATCTGGCTTATGTTCTTTTTTCATGTAGCATTCAGAATGAATGACTTTATCAAATTACGTCAATACTTCTTCATCTTCCGGATAACGTAGGAGGCATTTTCAATATATTATCATTTTCAATATATTATTAAAAATGTATATATAATAATAATTCTCACTGTTCAGCTCCGAATCTGTCTTTGACCATCAAATCAAATGTGAGTTACTTGTCTTTCTCTTCATAACAAGGGCTCCTTTACCTTATCTGTTTCTGCTTCAGACAATTAAGTCTTCTCCATATTATCATATCTCGGGAGTCAATAATTATAGAAACTATTGAACTCAATCACCCGCTGCTGTTTATCCTCAGTTTCCCTTTGGGTTTTATCCCATCAAACTTTTCTGGTTGGATCAGTGATAGATTTTAAGGTTTTGCCGTAAACCCAATCGGTTGCTTCCGATTACGTAAATTAATAATTCAAACCGCACTCAAAGGTAGGACATTTCCCATTGATATGGGGGCTTTTGTACCAGAAAGGATAGTATCTCCAATAATGACCCCTCTAGGATGCAAAATATATGTCTTTTCACCATTTATATAGTGCACAAGACATATGTATGCACTTCTATTAGGGTCGCTTTCTATTGTTACAATTTTGCCCAATATGTTTTTATCATTCCGCCGAAAATCAATTTGACGATATAGACGCTTGTGACCTCCTCCTCTATGTCGTGAGGTAATAATTCCTCTGTTATTACGACCTTTCCCACAGCGATGCTTTCCGGAAGTCAATTTCTTTTGTGGATGAGACTGGACTGTTCCACCGAAACCTGATAGGGATTTGCCACTTATGCCTGGAGTAAAAGTTCTGTATGAACGGGTGATCATATTATTTTTTATTTGAATTGAATAAGTTTCATTGATAACGGAAAAGTGGAATAGAATAACCTGGTTTTAGTTTAATAATCATACGTTTATTTCGTATTTGATGTTTCATTATTTGCTTTATATTCCCCCTTTTCTCTCTCTTTTTCGGGGGTCGGTAACTATTGACCCCTATTACTTTAACATTAAAGAAGAGCTCAATCCATTTTTTTATCTTTGTTTTAGTCGATCCCGAATCGACATTCAAAATATATTGATTCTTTTCAAATAAATCAATACTTTTCTCTGTAAGTACTAAATTTAGATATTGAACCTCATCCATAAATATTTATCCTTTCCTATTTTTGTAAATACAAATGCCTATATCCAACAATCCTTATTATGGGTCAATATATCTAATATATAGATATAATTCTATATCTATATTATATTCATAACTTATATAATAAGTTATGAATAAAAAACCGGTACGGACCTAATCTAATCTCGATATTTAATCGATTGAATTGAGATAGTCTCGCGGGGTTTTTTCATCTAAAAGTTACTGCATTTTACTCGCAATAACTTTTTATTGTGCATCCAGCAGGAATTGAACCCGCGACTTCCCAATTATGAGTTGGGTGCTTTTACCATTCAGCCATGGATGCTAGATAAAGCAAAAAAAAGCAAGTCGATTTTCTAATCGACAGTAAGTATCGAATCAGATTAACCAATTTGATTCTATCATACTCAATTGATTCATGTTTATTTTTATTATTGAAAAATAAAAAAAGTAGAGATATATGACATATCTTTCTTTGTCATTTTGACATGATGAAATTTCTATTCTTTTCTATAAAATGATCACTATTTTATTATTTGACAATTAGACTATTAGATAGATAAAATCTATCTATAGATACCAAAAAAGAGTCAGATGATTTGCTCATCCTGTTTACAGAGATGGAGATATGTGAAATTAATAGATAATATAAAAAGGAGGTACTGTAAACAATGCAGTGTTGATCTAGATTAATAATATATCTATGATTGATAGATATAGATTAATATATTTATCTATATGTATAATGTATATATATACATATATTAGCAAACTTCTTAATCCTATATAGAAAAGGAGAATAGTATTATTTACAAGAATAGAGATAAGTAAACAAAAATGGAAAAGAACGAAGTTCTTGAATCGATTGAGAGATTGGGGTATTTCCAAATCGATAGAAATACCAAGAAACTGTCTTGCGAAATTAGAATATGACAAAACTATATAATAAAGTTGTATTAACTTATAATTATTATTACTAATTAGCTTATTTATTAATTTACTATTTAACTTAATTATTTTATTTGAAAATTTTAAAACTATGAAACAAAAAAAAACATATCTTGAAAAATATCCTCTGGAGAGGATTCCAGCCGTCATAAATGTAGAAAAATATAGGTTGTCTCGCATATATTATTTATTTAAAGTCAGACTGATGGGAGTATTCAGTCCATGGACCGAATCCAATTTGGTGCGATTGTTAACTCTAATATTTTCTGGTCGAGAAAGCGTTATTAAGCTCTTTGACTTTCGTATTCTTAGTACTTTAGTTATACGTGATATACGTCTATTTATTTTAAGGGGTCAAGCAATAAAAGCTTTAATAATACTTACCTTACCATTACTATTATTTTATTTCAATAGTCGATCTTTGTTTGAAACAAATAGATCAAAAGATAATCTGATGAGAATATCTCCATCTATACATATACATCATTTGGGATCTCAAAATTTGTTGCTCTTTCCGCATATGCTTATGTCTTTGCCAAAAGACAAAAGGAGATATCAACATCACTTACTCAATCCAAGAGAGGATGTTTGGTTTTTTATAAATTCGGAAATAAATGAATATTACAAAAAAAAAGTTATCGAATGGCAGCTGGAGTATTGGGACCCTAACCAGGAAGAAGAAGAAGAAGAAGAAGAGGAAGAACAATCAGTTCCAACACGTCCTAGTCGAAAGCTTTTAAAATTGAGTCAAGTTGAAGAAATTGAAAAAAGAATCAAAAAATTCGTAGAATTAACAAAAGAAATCGAAAAGGAAGAATTAACAAAAGAAATCGAAGAGGAAGAAGTAACAAAAGAAATTGAACAAGAAAAAGTTGAAGAAATTAAACAATTAACAGAAGAAATCGAACACGAGAACGACGAAGACTATGATTTGTTCTTAAAGTCGGAATTTTGGAAAGGATTAATTGATAATTTGTCAATAGATGAATCATTTATAAATATTAGTGCTACTACTAAGAAACCCATTGATCTATTGAAATTGAGAAAAAGGCGACAAGATGCTCTTGAATATTTCAATAGATCAGAAAGGAATAGGATAGCTGATCTATGGAAAGTCAAAAGATATCTTCAGAATCGTTCTGCAAATTATTCTATTTCATCAGATCCCGTATCGAATATTAGAAGAGATATAAACCGATTCAATTGTATTCGATTTGTGAACCAGAGTTTACCTTCGATGTCTTGTTCATCCTGTGATCAAAACAAAGAACAATTAAAACTAAACAACGATTTTCATTTGAAAAAGATTGTTCTGAAAATAATGGATCAATTCACTCTATCAATAACTAAGCCTAATCAGGTTTATGATAATGAAATTGCATGTGATATAGATTATAACAGGAATAAATCCTCTGAATTGAACAAGAATATATTATTGAATCAGATCTTCAACTACAGCGACAAATTAGAATATAATTCTTTTTTTTTGCTACTCAACATTCTGGATAAAGAGAATCGATATGTAGATTATGATAAAATAACAGCAAAGAATGAGAGAACTGAAACTTCAATAAGACTAATATTGAATCAATATAAGGTAAAAATTTTCAATTATTTTGAAAAAAGATTTAAGAGATTCTATTTGGTGAAGAACGCATTGATGAACTACACATCATCATATGGATCTAATAAAAACTTTTTAGTATCGGATTATACATTGGATAAGTATGCTTTTTCAAAAATGTTCCAAAAGTACTATTTGGAATGTAAAAAAATAATAATAAAATGCTGTTTTGAATGGAAAGAATTGACAAATAAATTCCATCGATCCATTTTGCAAATGACAAGAGTATATTATCAACAAGATTTGGAATTGATGTATAAATACAATTTGCAATGGAAAGAATTGACAAAGGTCTTAGATAGAATCTATTTAATCAAAAGATTCAGTCTGAATTTGAAAGATCAAATTCAAACAAATTGGATAAAAAAAAACATTTTGAACAATGTAACACAAGATGCAATTAACCAGCATTCATCAATTTGGAGAAAATGTCAAGAAGAATGGTTGAATCACTCTATTCTTCGAACTTCCAGAAATATTAATCGGAATTTGAATATTTATGCATCGTCCATTTATATGGAATACTTGAAAAAAGCGTTGAAACATGTTTTGTTTATTTCTAAACAAAATAATTTAAAAAACAGAGTGTTCGATCCAATTGAATTATTTACTATTAATAATTTTGGTCGATATGGAATGTTTGATCCAATAGAATTATCGACTCATAATAATAATAATTTTGGTTGGTATGAAACTACCAAAAAAATTTTTGGTATAATCTTGGACGAACTCGCACCGCGGGATATCGAATCCAAATCAATCCCTTCACAAAAGATCGACGAAGGAACAATAGCCCTATTAGGGTTGAATGAGAAACCAATGAATAAGTCAATTATTGATTTATTCGATAATGAAAAAAATTACATGGAATTCTTTGATAACATTGCTATTTCAACAATATTCAATGATCGAGACAATTGGTTAAATCCTTTAAAACTATCTAATCGAAATTCATTGAGACATGCTTTTTGCAAAGCAAATACGATTGAATTTTTAGATTATTTACATCATCCTTATTCGTATTATAAAGAAAGATTAGCTTCTTACATAGAAAGAGAAAGAATTCATATAAAAAATAAGAATCTTACATATGGAAAATTGCTAAATTTTGTTCCCACTCATAACAATATCTCTTCTTTTTCTATTGGTGAAATAAGACCTTTTTTCTCAGAGAAAGAGACTATTTCACTCATCAAGTCACAAGTCAATATATTATTGGCTAAATATTTACGTGACCAAGCATTAATCCATGACTTGTACAAATCATGCAATTTACTTACTCGATTGAATTCATTTTTTCATCGTAAAATTTATATTTACTCGATTGAAGAGATATATCGAATTCCTTTAATAAGCAAACAAATTGTCAATTTTGACAAAAGTTATCGCTATCCTTTTCTAAAAAGTTTAGATTCAAAAGAAAACAACCCTTTTTTGCCGCCCCCTTTTGACCCTAAAGAGGTTTCTTATTCTAATTCGAGCATGAGTCTAATTGAAGATCAACCTTATCAAGATGATTTACTATCTGAAATCTCTTTCCGAATGAAGAATTTTGCAGAAAAAGAAAAACATAGTTCAGCAGAAAGTTCAAAAAAAATAATTGAAGATAAAGTAATAGGTGATAAAAACGCTTTTTTGAACCTTTTCAATAAAGAAAAACGAAAAATAAAAATTCTATTCTTTTATAAGATCCCTAAAATAGATATTTTTGAAAAATGGGATTTGTTTCAACCATATACATTATGGTTTTTTACTTCCACAGGGTGGAAATATATAGAGAAGTCATTTTTGACTCTTTTTCCAGAAATGTTGATAACTAGCAGTGATCAATTCGTATCCGTTTTGGACGATATTGCGCATGATTGGAATCATAATTTGAATATTATTTGGGCACTATCTCATCAATTTTGGACACTTATAAAGTGGGAATTTAGAGTTAAATTTCTCCCGAAATGGGATTTTTTCTTATACTCTTGGAATCTTTTGGATTGGAAGGAACCAATTAATCAAACAGTATTCAGGGGAAAGGATACGTCAATATCATTTGATACATGGGAATATATACTAACTGTTCGGGAGTATGATAAACCTCTTTATATTTTCCTTGGATTTTTCTTTTTTGTTTCCTGCATAATTTACTTTTTATGGCTTAAGTTTGTTATGACCGTTCAGCAAGTCGATGACTTGATAGCGAATATGGGCCAACATTATTATTTCGATCTAATAGAAAAGATAAAATCTTATCAAAAGATAAGAATTTATTATAATTTAAATTGGTATGGTTTTTGGTTGACATTCGTCGACTTTATTGATCAGGAGCCGGATCCTGATGATCTAGGATTACTTCCAATATTTGAAATTTTGTATGTCAAAAGTAATTTGAAATGGTTTTTCCGAAGATCTAATAAATGGCACTCACTCGTAATGAGCTATTTGTACGAAGAAGACGGAACGGATGAGTTCCTTACTCAAGAGAAGGTATTGTTTTCAGTACAAGAACGAATCTCTAAATTTGAATCAAAGTTGACTCCCCCTAGTGGTTTCTTTTCTCACTATTTCGAAAAAGAGAAACACCCGGGACTTCGTTACCTTAAATATTTAGCTGAGACTATTCAGCTAGGTCTAATGAATAAAATAGGCATAAGGAAGTGCGAGCTTGATTCCTTATCTTTAGCAGAAAAACGGGTTTTCAATGCTTTTCAGCATCAGATTAACTCTGTGTCAACTAAGAGATCTCTATATAACCAAGTCATTTTTTTCCCATTCTATCCGGCACCGTCCCTTTCGAATCGAATTTTATTAATAGGGCCTAGGGAAACTGGACGATCGTATTTGGCCAAAAGTCTAGCAGCAGATTCTTATCTACCTTTAATAAAAATATCTCCTAAAACTTTTTTGGAGCAAGATAAACTTCTGCTCACCTATGTAGCTGAGCATACATCTACAGCTAGTAAATCATACCTTGAGCATGAAGAGTTCCTTAAGTATCTGAACTGGACAATGCCAGAGGACGAATATGATAAAGAGTATTATCAACAAAAACCAAAACACTGGCATTATCAACCAAATGAGACTGATGTATCTCCAGAGTTTTTGGGGAGAAGATTCGCCCAATTCCAACTTGCACTCCAATTGGCAAAATTGATGTCTCCTTGTGTCATATGGATTCCAAACATTCATGAAATGGATGATTTCATGTACATAACTGCATTATTGATTGAACTCCTTGGAGATACGTATGGGGTGGATGAAGATGAGGACGAAGAACGCAATATACAGCAAAATATTGTTGTTATTGCTTCGACTAATATTCCTAAAAAATTGGATCCATCTCTAATATCTCCGCTTTATCGTAAACGAAGATTCGATACATTTATCAACACTAAAATGTGTCCTGCTCCGCACCGAGAAAAGGAATTTACTTTGCTTTTACGTAATAGAGGACTCTATTTGAAGAAAGAGTGGAACTCTGATAATTTTTTTGGATTAATGACTAGCGGTTTTAATACACGAGATATGGTAAAACTTGCCAATTATGTCTGGCGTATTGGTATTCACTTAAATACTTCAGTTATAGGGGATGATATAACTGGATACGCTTTATATAGATCAAGGTGGATTTTTTGCAATTATGACTTTGACTTTTACGGTGGAGTTGCAGCACTTCCCTATAAGATAGGAAGAGCTATTATACAAAATAAACTTACGTATCCCAAACATTTTCTAAATATCAAAAGGGAAGTCCAGGGTGCAAGGGCATACTGTTTGTCTGAATGGTATTTAGAACCTTCAATTGCCGGAACAGCTGTGAAGGAATTAACCATATTCTATCATATGGTGGGTTGCTTGGCCGGATCAGCAGCTCAAGATTGTTGGTTTACATCGGAATCAAATAGAGACAATTGGACTTCTCTTAGTGATCTAATTGCGAATGATTTCATTCTAGCTTCAAATCTTTTACAGAGTCTTCTGGAAGAGTTTCCAGGGGGGGCAATATTTCGGGGAAATTATGATCAAAATCACATCACAATTGCTCCTCAGTTCAAAAGAGATATGATGCAAAAAGGATTATCATCTCAATTAGATGAGCTCGTTCTATATAAAGAATTGAGGCACTCCTACAGAGAAGTATTAGGCACTAGTATAGTTTGTTCTCCTAGGACTTGGCGTTTGAGTTTTGTTCGCAGTAATCGATTCGACCATATACAAGATATAACAATAGAAAACCCTTTCTTGGATTATCTTCGTCTGTTCGGAGAGTTTAAAGAAAGGCCGACCCATATTTCCAGCTTGTTTTGGGTGAAATTCTTAGCATCTCGCGACCCCCTTGATATTTATCATGATACTACCGATGTTCCACGAAGAAAGCTAGCTGCTTTCTGGGAAGCAAGATCATTATACAATAGGTTTCAAAAGCTGGGAATATATCAATTTGATACAGAAGAGGATGCAACGGAATATAAACCTTTAGATACACCTATAATCTATATAGGTCCCCGATTTCTTTGGGATCCCGTTAGTATTCGCTTTCAAAATAAGGACGTTGCATTTTTACGAGGAGAACTTTTTACTCCTCACGAAATCGTAAAAAGGATTTATGTTACTTATGCTTTAGAAAGAAGAAGTGTAGTAAAGGGGGCTACAATAATAACGCTAAAGTCTATAGTACAAAGAAAAAGGATTAGGAAGATAGCCCTAGGAATAAAATTTGAAATTGTGGAGGATAACAGTGATTTACCTCCTAACATGAGGAAGAAAAAAATGGAGGATATTGAGACTTTTAAACGTTTTCAAGAAGTTGGTGTCCGATTGAGACGTTTGTTTCCGTATCCTACGAAGGTACTACATGACTCTTTGTTGCGTGAAAAGACACGGGATGATAATTTTAGACTATTTTTGCTTGAGAGAGAAAGGGAAAATAGAGATTTATTATATAATGAATGTTTTATTCATAATACTCTATCCGAAATTTATGAATATTTGTCAAATATATTCATATCTAACACAATGTTATTGAAACAAATAGAAAATAGACTGTTTCAACAAACATGGCTTTCTACGAATGATATTACTTCATTAGTAGCGGAAGGATTGAATAAGATCTAAAAAGGACTAAATAGATAGGTTACTATTTTGACCATATTAAGAGTAAGCATAGTACCAAATATGAACCAAGTAAGTTCTCTTTAACTTGAGAAGTTATTATCTACTATGCTTAGATAAATATTTACTAATTTTGAGGTTATAGTCTATTTTGGAAATTGTAATGCCCATTGAATTAGAACAATTCAATGGGCATTACAATATTATGTATTATGCCTTGAAGAGGACTCGAACCTCCACGCTGTTTAGCACGAGATTTTGAGTCTCGCGTGTCTACCATTTCACCATCAAGGCATCCCATTTTTTTTCATGAATATAATAGTATAACTATATTATAATTCACATATCGCTATATGTGGAATATATAATGGATAACAAGGATAGAGTATTGGAGTATTCATATCGATTCGTGATATAGGTTTTATGATATCATTCTTTGTATTTTTTATTAGCGGAAGATAATTTTTTCATATTAACAGATGTACGATTGAACATTTTTCAATTCAATAGAAAGCATAAGTTTCTATGTTACCCAAATAGCAACATGTTAACTTTAATCCTAAATAGCCTTCCTTATACTTTAGAATGTAACGACGTATAATTTAATTATATATGTTTTCATTACATTTTATCGTAATAAAAACATTTATTTATTATATGGTATAGAATGAACTTCTAATTGGACGATCAAGTTTTGTAATTAGAAGTTCATTCGTTTGAAAATTTCAGTCTATTCCTTGCGAAGGATATTAGTACAAGTCTACCAGTTATTTCAGTTAGTAATAAAAAGATTTAATGAATAAATCAATTTTAAAATAATGTATCCTGAGCAATTTTAACAATCGGATTCATTACTATTCCTAGTAATGCAGATGCTATTACACATACAATCATAGTCAATTCGATATAATTCTTCGAGATTGAAAAAGATAATTTATAGTTTTGCACGTGGGGAGTTATTTCTTTGTTTCGTTCAGTCATTAATAATTTTATTATTTTTAGATAATAATATATGGAAATCACACTCATAAAGAGTCCTATCGAAACTAATAAATAGGAACCTGCCTGCCATCCACACCAGAATAGATAAAGCTTTCCAAAAAAGCCTGCTAATGGAGGAATACCTGCTAGAGATAGCAGACATAAAGCTAAAGAGAAAGCTGAAAAAGGGTCTTTCGTATATAATCCTGCATAATCTCGAATGTTATCTGTTCCTGTACGTAGACTAAATAATACAATACAAGCAAAAGTTCCTATATTCATGAAAATATAGAATATCATGTAAGTTATCATGCTTGCATATCCATTATTTGAGTCTCTATCAATGATTCCGATAAGGATATATCCAATTTGACCTATGCTTGAATATGCAAGCATACGTTTTATGCTTGTTTGAGTAATAGCAATTAAATTCCCTAGTATCATGCTAATAATAGCTAAAATTTCCAAAATAATATGCCATTCGTTCAATGAAAAATAGAAAACAATATCGAAAATTCTAGTAGCTAAAGCTGAAGCAGCTACTTTTGAAATAACAGAAAGAAAAGCAACGACTGGGGTGGGGGAGTTAGAGTCGAAAAGAGGATTCTTTCCTCCTTTCTCTCGTTCAGAACCGTGTATGAGACTTTCTTCTCGCACGGCTCCTAAGTGATAAAAAATAAGAACCTAATCGTTTGATTCTTTGTTTTAATTACCTTCCTCGTGTCTGTATAAGACTGAATCTATTCAATCAATAGAAAGAATAACTAATCCTTAACTTTTCGAAGAATCCTTCCTCAGCGGCTCCTATGGCAAATAAAAAACTTCTTTTTGAATTGGACTTCCGTTCTGGTCAAAAAGAATCTAAATAGAACCGTCTGATTTAATTCGTTCTGAATAGCCATGAGATGTTCATCTTAGGGTAATCTTTTTGTTGACGGATGCCGTTTTTCTTACACTCGTAGTCTTTGAAGGATGAAAACTGAATATGGAGCATCTACGTCTAGAATAAAAGTATTGATCTAGGTCAATAATATAATCTTTTGTAATAACTATCCGTAATGATTAACTTGCAAAATGAATTTGATTTGTTTGTTGAAACAATTTAGTTTTTTATGACCTTGCTTTACCTGAATTGAACGATAAAAATTTTTGGTAAAAGTTATGTCTTAGTCCGAGTGGGGATAACAGTCTTTTTCTCCAAATGTCTATAGAGTTTTTATAAATACTAACCATATCTAAAAAAATGAATTTATTCTAGAGTTAATAAATTGAAAACGAATCGCACTCCTTCATATACATCGGGGGTCCATTGATGAAAAGGAACTAGAGAAAGCTTGAATCCAATTCCTACAGTTATAGATATAAGCGCGATCCAAATTCCTGGAGAGTTATACATTTGTGTATTTATAAGACCATTGGTTATTTCTTGAAGCTCAATCTCTCCCCCGGATAGACCATATATCCAAGAAAGACCATAAACAAGAATAGAAGAACTTGTTCCACCCATAAGTAAATATTTCATAATAGCTTCATTAGACCGTACATCTCTTTTGGTATATCCTGATAATAGATAAGAACATAAGCTTAAACATTCTAAAGCTACGAAGATAGTTGCTAAGTCATTAGCACCACATAAAAACATTCCTCCTAGAGTAGCTGTTAAAATAAATAACAAAAACTCTGTTACAGCCATTTTTGTGCATTGAATGTATTCCACAGATAGAGGAATACATAAAGTTGAACATAATAAAATGAGAAATCGAAATACTTTGTTGAAATTGTTCGTTTGGAAATTACCAAAAAAACTGATCATAGGTTCTTCTCTCCATTGAAATAACAAGACTGTTATGCTTAGCACTAAACTTGTTAAAGAGATGAAATAGAACCAAGCTGTATCTTTCTTATCAGCAATTAAATCAATCACTATAAGAATAAATAGGGCGAAAATCAAGATACATTCCGGAAAAATGGAACTTCCATGGAGGAGAAGCAAATGAAACTCTTTCATATTAAAATGATCTAAAAGTTATAATTGAAAATGAAGTTTTCATTTTGTAGATGCCAGATCATGATTTAGTAATTTCAGTTAATCCCCAATCAACATTTGATTTTTTTCATTTCATATAAATGATCCTGAGGAATAAGATTTATTATTCCTCCAAAATATCCTTATTTTCGTTTATCTAATAACTTATTTTTGATTCTTTTGCTTTCATTCCAGTTTTAATAAACATATTCAAAATTTTGATAAAGTTGGCTTTCTTTTATTGAGGGATATATATACGCGGATTAACGATTGTAATGTGCAAAAGCTTTATTGGACTCTGCCATTTTATGAGTCTCTTCCTTCTTGCGTATAGCATTGCCTTTCTCTCTGGCAGCATCCATTAATTCGTAACTTAATTTGAAATGCATAGTTCGACCATAACGTTTTCGAGATGACCCTAATAACCAACGAATAGCAAGTACTTTTCCTTTTTTGGATTTTATTTCCACGGGAACTGGAAAAGTGGATCCACTTACACGTTTTGATTTTACTATCAATTTGGGAGTTACTTTGTGGACTGCTTGGCGTAGAACAAGCAGTGGATTCTTATCTGTTTTTTGTCTCATTTTTTTTAGAGATTGGTAAAGAATTCGATAAGCCAATGCTTTTTTTCCATGTTTAAGAATACGGTTAACGACCATGTTAACTAATCGATTATGAAAAATCGGATCAAATTTCGCAAAATTTTTTTTTGCAGTACTTTGCTGTGACATGAGCGCGAAAAAGGT